TCGAACACGAACGGACGGGGATTGGATAGGGAGCCAGCCACCACGGGGCCCCAGGAACGGTTCAGTAGAGTGACGGTTCAAGTCGGTTCTCTGTCGACCTTCCTCCCACCCACCGCGCCGCGACCCTAGTCAAAAAACCAAACTCTGCTTTGCGTGGGGTTGCTGAAGCATGATCGAGCCCCCGCCGGATTCGCTGTAACCATCTATCTGCCTGTGCCCCAGGTACCGGGCATGCAAATCTGCAATGATATTGCATTGGTACCTGCGAGCGAGAGGAGGGAGGGTTGCGGATCCAGGCATCGCATTGCCGAAGACAGCACCCTCATTCTAGCTAGCCGCGGCGGGGGCTGCGTGTCGTGGGCAAGAGCGCTGTGGCGCGTTGTATTGTATAACATTCAGGTCTTGCATAGTCAAGTAACAAACAAGGATTGCCCGCCGGAAACGCGGAGGGGGTGTGGGTGGGGTGTATGGCTAACCCAGCGGGCACTAGGGTGCCGGAGCAGGCTACGTACGGTACTGAGAGCGGCAAACGAAGTAGCGACAAAGTACATTGAAATTGGATACGTGGGTCGGTCGAGACTCTTTCGTTTGCAACAGAGGGTTGGTTGTTTGTATCAACTCCCTACGCAACCGCGGAAGCCCGAATCGCTTTGCCACGTCTGGACAGGTCGGGGCAAAATAGCTTTGATTTGATTAGCACTAATTATTAATGTCGCCGCACTACGGTTGGACCAAAGGATTGATTGTGCGGACAGGATGGATGAATGACCGACCGCGACAAACGGGTAGTGAGGCAAACAGCAGGCGAATAGATAGTGGCAGTGGGGAAGGAGGAGCAAATAACTGCTCGTTTCATTGATGAGTAAATCTAAGTCAGCGTGGATTGGTACCCCACACATACATCCACGAGGTAGTACTGCATGATGAGGATCATCCACCTAGATGCGCAGGCGGGAAAGCAGCGTATTCAGCAAGGTTTGCGGCGGATTACTGACTCGGTGGATCCGCCGGCCGCGCTGGACTAGGGCGCAGAGCAGCAAGGCCGCGATAGATCAACTCCCAGTTTTCGCCGAGAGAGAAATTAGCAATTTGTTTCCGATATTCACGTCACGCCGAAGTCGCGCGAGGGGCGCAGGTGCAAAGGCCGATCCGATTTATCGTAACCGATTGGTGAACACGTTGGTCCGTCATGTCCCTAGGAACGGCAAGAAATCACTGGCCCACGGAATCCCCCACAGTGCCCTAAGAAACGTAGGGCAGGAGACGAGGAACAATCCATTATCCGTTCCGCATCAAGCAATACGTAGAGTGACTCCAGATGTGACGGTGAAAGCGCGACGCCTGAGCGGGTCTACCTACCAGGTGCCCACCGAGATGGGATCCGCACGAGGAAAAGCACTTGCCATCCGCCGGTCATCGTGGGCGCCCCGGAAACGCCCAGGACGGGACACGGCTCCTAAACCAGGTCTCGAATTGATGGATGCCGCAAGGGATGGTGGGAACGCCACACGCAGGAAGGAGGAGACCCGTAGGATCGCAGAGGCCAATAGAGCGTTCGCGAATTCCCGCCTGTATCAGTGAATCAGCAAGTATTAACTCATTTGTTTGGTACGCGCGCCGCCCGTCACCGACTGACTGAATCGGTGATATATTGATCAGCGGGCAGAGGAGCCATTAGACAGCACGATGAATGGTGCCTTCGATGTGAGGAGTCATTCGGTCCGCGCGCAGGTCACATCCCTAGCAGGGCCAGCTAGCGAGCGTAGTCACGGCGGGTCGGGTAATGACTCTCGCCGGGTACGGCCGTATCATGACCCTCCAAGTACTTACTTATTATTTATTGCCCATCCATGCGTGTATATACAGATATTGATAGGTGAATATGAATACGTATATAGATACACACATGTAGGAGGCAGCAATTCCTGATCCCTGTCCCAACTCCACCTCTCGTCACAACTATCGTGGTCGCTGGATCCCAGTCACCTATGAGGGATGGGTGCAATGAGTATCGCCGACCGAAGTTGCTCCGCTCAAAGACGAAATATGAATGATCGATTCGAGTTCCTCGGCGGCACATCGTACACGGGAGCACATGTCTAATCTCAATCATATCTGAAAGATACTACGGAACCAGGATCCGATTCGCGCTTCCCGTACGGAAGTACTATCTCACCAGAATGTATCTCAATTCTTGGTTCGATCATTCTCTTAGCGATAGACCTAACCTCTGAGGGGGACACATATTGGTCATACCCCATCTCCTTGACGGGTCCGGTCACAGGCATCACGGTACTATTCTCCCAATGGAGGGGAGAACCTACTATTAGCCCCTCATGCGGTCCTCAGACAAACACCCGTGATGACATATTTCAATCCTCGATTTTACTATGTTTAATACTACGTGCCCCATTACCCACAGAACATTTTCAATGTACGGAAATGGCCGTGACGGAATCCCTGTTTTTTGCCCTAGCAGCTACTTTAGGGGGGATGCCCCCGCGCTGTGCCAGTGATTTAGTCACTATCTTCGTAGCTCTGGAATGTTCGAGTCCATGTTCCCACCCCTCGTCCGGATGCACAAGTAGGGATGTCAGACCCGGTGAAGCAACCATGAAATATTTACCCATGGGTGGAACAAGTTCTTCCATCTTGGTTCATGGTTTTCCCTGGCTATACGGTTCACCAGGGGGGGAAGTTCAGCTTTGGGGGATTTTGAATGGTCTCGTGGAAAGCAAAATGCAGAACTCTGAAGGGACCTCGATCGCGCTTGTATGCATAATGGTGGGAATCGCATTCAAACCCTCCTCAGTCCCCTTTCACCAGTGGACCCCCGACGTCTATGAAGGAGCGCGATTCGTTCAATCTAGTAATTGTTCAGCTTGTGGCGCAAACGGCGGATAGAGACCGACCGGTCTCCCCGTGCGTGGTGGCATTGAGTATGAAGCCGAAGATTATTGGGCATGCGGTGTAGGGAGACTGCTATCCTCGCTCGGATTGAGGCGGAACCTCTGCCGGGTTCGTTGCAGCACCGCAAGGGTAATGCAATGAGGGTGGAGCGGAGTGAAGGGTTCTCTACGTCATCGCTGAATAAAGGATTCTCGCAAATCATAACGGGTAGTTGCTGGTACGAATAATCGGAGTAACGACGTATGACGCATGACGAAAGGATTCATTTTGGGTGTGCGGATGCTACGTGGTTGGTTCTTCACCTCCCAATAACTGCGAGCGTGGTATTACAGCAAGGAGCATACGCCAACAAAGAGATCGCCCCAAAACAGTTCCACCCCATGGCCATTGATAACGAATAAAATTTGGGGGTTTGCCCGTGGCAGAACCGAATTTCGTGTCTGACGATCCGGCGGGAGGGATCGCTCGCCGGGGAGGAATTGGACGGATCGGTACTCCGCCGCTCTACGGACCACTAATGAGGAATTCCCCGGAAAGCCGGAGATTACTCATTCCAACCCGCCCGCGAGTTCGGAAACGGAATCCTGGGCATACGCGGGGAGGGTGACCTGAGGGAGACGAGACAAGACGATGTACCAGTCGTAGCCCCGCCGCCAAGGAGCCGTGTGAGATCAAAGTCTCGTGCACGGTCCTGAATGAGAGGAGAGAGCGACTCATACCCTATTTCCAATTCTAACCCCCCTACCCCAGTCGTTGCTTTCCCTCCTGTAACCTCGAAAGTAGCTGCTTCGGCCCTAGCCACCAGAACTTTCAACCCCCTCGCCCCCTTCTCGGACGAATGGCATTTGCTTCCGGAGATACTGGCTATTCTTAGTACGATCCTGGGTAATTCCATCGCGATTGCTCAGACAAGCATGAAGCGTATGCTCGCGTACTCCTCGATAAGCCAAATCGGTTATATCATGATCGGTCTCATTGCTGGGAACCCGAGTGGATACGCGAGCATGTCAACTTACACGTTATTCCACACATTCGTGAATTTGGGAGCCCTTGCCAGCACCGCGCTATTTGGTTCACGGACGGGGACAGATAGCATCCGGGATTGTGCCGGGTCATATGGGCAAGATCCTCCGCTAGCTCTTCGTCTCACCCTATGCCCGTCACCTCCGGGAGGTTTCCCTCCGCTATCAGGTCCTTTCGGAAAACCCTACTCATCCCGGTGCGGGCGGCAGGCTGGTCCATACCCATTAGTACCGATCGGACCCGTCGCGAGTGTTATTTCTATATACCGCCACTCAAAGATAATAAAGCTGTTGATGGGCGGGGGGCATGGCGGGGAGCTGGATACTCCCCGCACGGGAGATGATAGAATCCCTTCCTTCTCTTCCCCGCATACACCGGAAAGCTTGATCGAACTCAGTACGATGCCACGTGTAATTGCGTCCACTACTTCGGGACCCACCATGAATCCCATTACCACAACTGCCCGGGACAATATATCTAATCAGCGATTTGCCAATTTTCGGAAACGAGTGGTGAATGAACGACGTTGCTCCGTGCCTGCCATCCGCCGGCGTGGCGGAGCTTGCTTGGTCCATACCACACCGCGCGCGGCGCATTCTCATTTGCATTTACGGGTCCCGCCTGGGTAATAACTAAGCGTCGAATCATTGGTTAGTTAGATTCGATCAATGACTCGGCACGACAGATCGCGTAGGGATAAATACATTTTACGAACTGTGGTGGGAAGAAGTGTCACGAGGCCGAAACGACGGGGTCGGATTGGCAGCCAGCCGCCTCGTCACCCCTTCCACCCCTCTGCGGCGGCCCACACAGCTGATACAAATCAAAAATTGGGCTGCCCCGCCGTTTCAAGACGATCGTGCGCGTTGTTATACCCAGCATATGCCCGTGCTTGTGATCGCACGGAACTCTCAGCGGGGAACCAACCAGTCTCGCCCGACGGATAGATAGTTGGTAGACCGACAGAGATTGGCAGAACCAGATTTTTGACGTAGAAGCATCCATCATTCGTACCATCATAATAAACGGTGCGGGGTAGCAATTAGGATGTGGAAAATGTTCTCGGTGGGTGGTAGAATGACAGACACGCGATAGATACTAAGGGTATCATGCTCATAAACGTGAAGGTGAAAATCCTCTTTTTCCGGGCGGGGCATACTATCTATTCTACGCCGGATCGGTACTCCACTCCGCGGAACATGAGATGGTTGGCGGAAATAAAGCGGCGTGTAATGTAATAAGATAAAGATATATTTGTATATCGATGCTTCCGGTGTATCATTCGGGTAGCCGGCAACACGAAATCACGGATCCGTGTCGGGGCAGAATAGATTGAATGATCATCCCGTGCTAAACTCTCTCCTGGGTATTTCAGAATGGACTGGACTTGGAGACACAGATATTTATAACATCCGATCGAGGATATCGAATCGATCGGATACCGTGAGGGAACTGAATCAATCCTGTTCCTTGTGAGGTGAAGAAGCCTTGGGTGGGGGTATCTTCCGGACCGAGCGTGATAGAGCAAGATCCCCCGCCGGACCGTTTCTGGTTGGGAGAAATAATAAGGTTATGGGAGAGGTAAATATCCCTGCACTTATTGCCACTGCACCGCTCATTCCAATCCCTACCGCTTCTCTGATCATTCCCCACGTGAAAACAGCCGGTCGAATTGCGATGGACCGCCGAATGATAAATCCGATATTGATCTGCTCCGCAGGTCGTAGGAACTGATCGTATGACAACTCCAGCGGAACCGCGTGTTACTGCAAGTATTGATTTGCCGAATCTGGCATCCCCGCCACTGCACCGGGGACCGATATTTCTATCAGTAGAGACGGACGGACGGAGGATAGAGTCCCGAAAGGAAGAAGGGAGGTGTATGTCATACTTACCCTCATGACTACACTACTCGCCCGATCTCGGGGAGGGGATATGACTTGCCCGCCCCGGCCAGCAGAAGAGCGATCGGTGCCCCACGGGGGAAGAAATAGTAGTGGCTGGAGATAAGCATATATCAAGTTCGCGCGAGTCGCCCCGACCAAGAGGGGGCGGGGCGGCGGCCAACCGCCAACGTGGCGGGTCTCTCCTCCGCCGCCGGTCCCGCACGGTTAGCTCGGGAATCCGGCGGGCGGTTAATCGACATATTTGGGGATTGATCATTCACCCTACCCCACCTCTACCAGTCACTCGCGATCTCGGAGATTACGTTACGCTTACCCTGAAGCTGCTCGTCCACACGGTGGTTATTTCTCTCGCTCCTCTCTCCGTCCCCGGATCCCCACCGAACGATCCTGGCCGTAATCCCGGGCGGAAGGGATGAAATGATTGGAGATTGGTCGGACAAGGGAAGGGCTGAGGGGTCGCCCATTGATGCGCCGGGGGGGTATGTGCGCACCTCCGCCGGAGGGGTTCGAATCCCTTCCTTGGTGCAAATCATTGTGGTGGCGCAACGGGCGGTCAGCCGCCCGAGCCCGCTTAATCGTCGTAACCGCTGAGGAGGTATCTCCGGCACGGTATCATAGTCATAAGCACCCGTACCGGTTGCCCCCAGTCTAATCCAGACGCCGCCGCCCCGTCCCGGCAACGGTAGCCCCCGCAGTTGTGACAATTATGCATGGATCAAAGTGATTGATTCGGGGGCACAGCATTCGCATTGTCCCTACTTCACGAAGATTAATGAGCCCGCCCCCCTTTTTCATTCAACCCATCATCCGGCTGGGCCGGCGGGCACTGGCGGGCGGCCGTCGGCCCTCCGCGGGCGTATCGCAATAGCTAATCATTCTGATCGATAAAAATCTGTACACGGTTCCGTAGGGAGTTTATGAGCCTGTTAGAAGAACACTCGCGAGGGCTTGAGCATGGACTTCCCGTCTGAGCGATCGATGATATTGGTGTCATCCACCCCTCCAAGTCATCTCACCGCGGCGACGCATCGCAAAACACGTTCGTTGGCTTCTTTTTGGAAACACGCAACGCGGGCTCGGCCCGCCGCAGCAAAGATGGGTCGATCCGGCGGGTCCTATTCCACTACCACTACCGTCGCACTAGCCACGGCTCCCGGCCATGGATCCTCCTAATCTAGATAAGGCGGATCATACTGCTATGCGGCGGCCGGCGATCAAACCCCGACGAATCAATCTTTTTTCGTTCTTCCGAATCCCAAATAAATATCGATCGGCGAGGTGCAGGTGCCGGGGAGAGTCAGAGGAGGAACAGCAGGTACTTACTATTCCTCTTTGGTACGGACCATTACTCCATACCGATTTTTTGCCGAAGATGAGGGAGGGATTTGGAAACGAGTTTGGAAGTTACTGCGCAGCTTACTGTTTCAGCTCCGGTCGTTGCGTCGGGTCTACTGGTGATTGCTTTGCTAGCGGCCCGAAGGGGCAATTCGTGATAATTCGGGCACGTCGTACTCTCTGAGCATGGAAACAATCACATTAACTTTGCACTTGCCAACTAGGGTCGAAACAATCGCATTGACTACAGTTCGAGATCTTTGTTCTAGGGAAGTAGTCGTCTGATGCTCCGCGCGCACCGCACTCCGATGACCGACCCTTTTCTTATCGTGATTGCACCGACGAATAATGACTCGGTTCCATCCCCCGCCGTGGCGACGACGAACCGGAAACAGCTACGTTGTTATCGAATCACAGCGGGTGTGTGTGGTTCGGTGGCGGGAGTGTGGCTCGTTTCGTACAACCTATCCGGTAATGAATGGGAAAGAAAGTGTTTCGCGATACGGGATCGACAAACTCCGTATCCCTCGCGCGCGAAGGCGGCTCACTCTGCAGTAATACGCGCTCCCGCCCGGCTCGGTGGGAAGTACCCGTCCAAGAAACAGAACCGACGGAAAGGTAACCAGAAATCGTTTTATATTCATTCGACCGACCCGCCGTTTAATAAGATAGATCCATAATGCGGCGGATCGATCCTCCAAGGAAACCCCCCCATGCGGACGGAACGAAGAGATAAGAAACCATTTTTGGTATTTTCGGCCCGAAAGCTTACATATGTGGATCTCGTGGACTCGGCTGCACCGCGGGTAGCGGATGAAGGTAGGTATTGCACTTATCCAATCGCTATCGCTATCTTCAAACCTGGATTGTCAATACTCAATATTTATCATTATTTGCCTCCCGCGGAACGAGCCACCCATGCGTTGCCGGATCCCATGGAGAAGCCGAATGGGATGGGGCCCCTGGGCTCTTCGGTCCTTTATAAGTCACTAATAGGAAAGGGGCATGTACTCGAAACCGGTACCAACTGTAATTCCGACCAAGCCGGTGATACAAGTTCGATTCCTAGTACCCGCTCCTCCCACCCGAACCACGTGTGTCGTATGCCGTATATTATCATTAATTGGTTCGATACGGGGCCATAGGAAGCTTGTAAAGCCACTGTATAGATTCATTCTCGTGTTTCGCCGCGCATCACCATCGCATATTCCCAACCATCCATATTATTATAATAATATCTTATCCCTATATTCATTAGACTTATCCGCTCAGATCTGTTTTTTGAGTGAGAAAGATTCAGTATGCTCCTTAATAGCCTCTTTCAGGATAGTTTCTGCTCGTTCCGTGAACGTCTTGGTAGGGCGTACAATCTCTGCGGGCTCGGGTTTATTAGTTACCAAATACTCACGCGACTGGGCAGGGGATCCTTGGACTTGTCCGATCTCTGATACGTCCGAGAATCCGCTGGCCCCGGCATGAGTAGTAGCCACTTGTTCCTCCACTGGCAAAGGCGCTGGTTGGGATTGCTTAAGCAACTCACGCGATCTTTGACCCCTCGCCGATTGATTACGAGTAGCTTTATCGGGATCAGAAGCGAATTGTGCAGAGGCTTCTGGTTCCGCGAATTGAGCTAGTTCCGATTTCGATTTCCCAGCCACCTGTTTCGTAGCTTTAATCTGAGCCGCGGGTCCCACCCTAGATGCGGAAATACCCACATTGATCGCTGGTCGAACTCCAGCATTGGATAAATCTGCTGACAAAAATATTTGTCCGTCAGTGGTGGAAGTGACGTTGGTGGGGATATAAGCCGAAACATCTCCGGCTTGGGTCTCGACTGTAGGCGAGGCAGTCGTACTTCCTTCACCGGGTTGAGAACTTAATTTAGCTGCTCGTTCCGGAGGACGGGGATGCAAATGGGGAACATCTCCAGGATGGGCCTCTCGACCCGGCGGCCTTCTCGGTAGAAGAGGCATCTGTCGATAAGCCTGTGCTTGTTTGGAAGGATCATCGTAGATTATTAATGTATGTCGTTTACGATACATGAAGTATTCTGCCAAAGCCGCTCCCGTGTAAGGGGCTAGGTATTGCGATGTGGCAGGGGGATTCGCAGTCTCTGCTACCGCAACAGTATACTCCATTGCGCCTCGTTCCTCAAATGTACTAACCACCTGAGCCGCGGGAGATGCCTTTTGACCAATAGCCACATAAACACATATTACATTTTGACCCCTCTGATTCGGAGTAGTATCTATAGCAACTGCTGTTTTACCGGTCTGTCTGTCTCCAATGATCAGTTCTCGCTGACCTCGCCCAGTAGGAATCATTGGATCGGTAGCAATAAGACCTGTTTGCATTGGTTCATAGACGGAGCGCCGCGAAATGATGCCAGGAGCGGGAGATTCGGTTAGTCTGGGTTCAGAAGCTGCAATTCGGCCTTTGCCATCAGTGGGTTGAGCCGGAGCATTAGCGACACGACCCAAATAGGCATCACTTACTGGTATCTGAGCAATTTTACCCGTTGCTTTCACGGAGCTACCTTCTTGTATGGTCGACCCATCCCCCATCGAAACAGCTCCAGCATTGTCCGGTTCTGAATTTAAAGCAATTCCTACTGTACCATCCTCGGATTCTACTAATTCCCCTGCCGTTACTCCGTCGGGACCGTGAATGCGGGCAATGCCATCCCCCACCTGGAGTACGGTACCGGTACTAAAAACCCCGACCTCCTGATCATACTGCGCGGTCTGCCCTAGGATGATGCTGCTAGTCTCGTCGGGTCGAATGTTCACCATCAGCGTCCGTCTGTGATTACTCGGGAGGTAGGACCTATGAAGGAAGCTAATCGGTTGTTTCCCGCCATACCCTTCGATAATCCAATACGATGCTCGATCGTGTCCGAATGTAATTCGTTATTTGAACGAATGTCCAAAGCTTTCACAGCTCTCTCTAACGCGAGTCGCGCAGCTTGCTGGCGGGCTTGCTCGATCGCTCTCTGTTCCTCGAAGCGAATAGTAGCATTCTTAGAGTCTTCTAATCGTGCTGAATCCCCGTCGGCAGAATTGGCCGGATCTCGTTTTTCCCTTTGCACCGCGGAGAGACCGTTCATTCGAATCTCGTCCGCTCTAACCCCCGCTCGCCGCAACCGGGCCCGGGCTTGGTCAGGTCTATCCGCGGCTTCCTTATACCGATCCTCCGCATCGCGGATAGCGTGTGGGATGGTGCGTTCACGGTTATTCAACAAATTACTCGGTGGAAGTGGATTATCTACGAATCTCGCGGATCAATAATCTCTCCCCGGACCGCACGCGGATCTTTCAATTCATCCGGCTTTCTCGCTCAGCCCCTCGCGATGACGAGGAATCTCCGGGTTTATATGGGCATGCCACCTTCCTCATTCGCATCCCACCATCGCGACCACCACGCCACGGGTTGGTTCATTCATCTCCACGACTCCGGGACTCCGGAGGGGCTCTCTAACGATCGAATCGTCAGTGAGGTTGTTTTTCCCCAGAACGATCAGAAATGCGCGTGGGTTGCCGATTCGGTATTCGGGAACCACCGAACTTAGTGATTCCCGGAAGGAGGGATGACAATTCATTCGAATGGATCGATTGAATCCGCTTTCATGTGATACGAGTGTTATATATCGGATGAACCTCCAACCGTGCTCCTGTCCTCCCTGCACCGGTACCGACGCGGTAGGGAGGGGATACCCCAATCGTACCTGGACTTTGGGCAGTTTAGCTTTAGCCATTTCAATTGGATTCCCCGACTAGTTATTTATGGGACGATAATCCCTAGTTACTTATCAGCCAGTCCCGCGGAATGCTGTAATTCTTCCGGCGGATCTATCTCTCAGACCGGAAATCATTCGTTGGGGTTATGCGCTTCCTTCCACCCTGAGGCGCGGCTGGATAGACCCAGCAAATTCACTCGGATGTTCGACCCGCACACACTCCCCTTCCGAGGTAGGCCAGTAGGGCGAGTACTACCCCTAAATTAATCGGATTCGTTTCTAAAAGGTTGGTGTTTAGGGCAAAACCCCTAGCGGTGAGCGGCCGGTACGCGGCGGGAATAACGAGATCGGTCGCATCTCTCGTACCCTCCCTCCCCCCGTCATAGGTTATGACCACTACCTAAAATTGACTCACATAGTTCCTTTCCCTTTCTGACTCGCCCTCGGATCAGTTGCGGCACGGGGAGATTGATTACCTACCCTCCGCGCCCAGTCCGCTACTCAGGTCCGGTATGGAGATTACGACGTGGAAATGCCTGCTCCACACCACGGACACGATTGAAGAGTCGTCAATGAATGAATGAAAGTAGAGAGTAGTTTGTACTCTATTCCCCACCCGGAAGTGGAGGTAGGAGAGCGCTCATCATTTCATTCGCTCCCGATCCCCGCCTCCTTCCTCGCGCTCGCGGCGGCGATCGGGAGAGGAGTGGATGAGCCGGCAGGTCACCCACCCGGTCGGCGGGCGTCTCTTGAATCGAACAAATGGATTTGCGGGTAGGAGTGCCGGAGCTGCAACTGGTCCATGGATAGTTAGGGCTTCCATAGAAGCTGGACTTAGCGATGAGGTACCTCGAGTTTTACCTTCAGCCTCGGGTTGTCTCGCGATACCCTCCACAGCTTGACCCGCGGCGGTACCCTGACCGACACCAGGTCCTGTGGAGGCAGGACCTGCAGCTGATCCGGCGGCAACAACGGGGGCAGCGGAGATCGAAGGGTTCATATGGTGATCTCCTGTTACTGGGGCGGGGAACGGTCGGGAAAACTGCCTTTGACCGACCAGGAGTTTCTATTGACTCTCGAATCTCCCTCTAAATATTCCACTCAACATGTCTCTTTTGAGTGAGTGATAGTACCGCCTGGGGTTATTCCGCCCCCCGCGCCTGCCCGCCGGTCAATCACATATTCATTCTGCTCAACACATCCATCACATATTCCAAGTCATTATTTCAGGGTCCCCCCGCCCGAGAAGCGATCGGTCGTTCCTGAAGTCCGCCCGGCCCTAGGGGTAGTCACCAGAGAAACATGAGTTAGGTTATACAACATATGAATCACGTGATTTGCACCGCAGTGCCGCTGGGTCTCTGCGAGCCGTCCTTCCCCCGCCTCAAACCCCATCGCCGGGGGATAACGATTTATCCCATGCAGCAGAGGGAAACCTCCGCCGCCCGGATTCCTCCTTCCGTCGCTCATCCCCGCCCGATGCAAGTACAAACTTGTATTGTATGATGAACCCAGATCACTGGTACTGGCGTAGGTCCAAGCAGCGCCAGGACCGTCTTACCCGTCATTATGGGGTGAACGGAACGCCCAGATCCCGGAGAATAAACAATGATATGTACGGCAAAAACAATTGAATCGACTTGCGGGAACGAATCGCCAGAGGGTACTACCCGTTATTCCCCCCGCCTGCATGCACCTCGCGTCGCTATCCGCGTATCCCGCCGAGATAGCGATGCACTGGGCGGCCCGGCGGAGATTCGCATTACACCCTTCTCATACCCTGGCGGTGCGCATAAAAGCTACTTCACGCATGCTTTCATGAGAGTTGCGCGGATCTTCCAAGGAATTATGCTTCGGAATCGAGCAAGCAGGGATCAAGAGTCATCTTTCAATTACTGATGATCTTCCATGGGTTCCCCTGTATGAGCCGCGGCTGAAGTTGCGAGAATCAGAGCCTGAATAGCACTTGTAGACGGTCCTGATGGCGTCGTAGGTGTAGGAACAACTGGGGGAACCGAAGGGATGGGAGCAGCAACTACCAATTCATCAGCCGATATATTGCCAGAGGGTCGAGAACTGGGCGGTGAAGGTTTAGTAGAATCTTCCGAGATATTAATCGGTGGGGGTATTGGGGTTGGTTGCATATATCTACCGGAATGGCTCGAACCTTTTTTGCGAGGACCGGCATAAGAATATGCTGCTGGTGTAAGCGACGCTAAAGCAACAGTGGTATTAATATCATTCGTAGGCGCGGCTGACTCCCCATGGGGTGATTCCGAGATTCTCCAAGGAATAAGGGCGCCCGACCAATTGGAAACGAAGATGGATGGGGACAGAGTTCCGATGGAGGGAGCCCGGGGACGATACCCTCCCCCAATGCGGGTCCTAGCTAGGTCCCGAGGGAACTCTGAAGCATGTTCCACAACATTCTGACCACCGGATGGAACGGTTCGTAACTCCCGACGAGTACCTGGAGGAGCCGGACTTGGCAAAATAGTAATTACGGCCCGGGGGGTTGTGGGTACTTGTCCATGAACCTGAGGACCACCCACCCGCCGGTAGGAATGCTGACCCGCCTCCGCACCGGGTACCCCGTACAAGTCTCGAAACGCAATAATGGTAGACGGATATGCTGCGGTATGCGTGTTACTCCTTGCAGGGATTCGCCGCGGAAATATCTCTTGCTCCTACATCTCCGGTCCGACCTCCATTTATTGAATCGTGATTGTGGTGTACACCACTCACACGCGTATACACGCACGTATCTGTATATGTATAAGGGTGGAGATAGTTCCCTACAAATCCGAGATGTCATTCCCATTACTACTTCCGGGTCCGGGTGGCCGGATCAATTGTTCCTGGGCAGTCATTATGAAGAGCTCATTAATGACGACCTTCACGAATCGCCGTCGTCGGTTTGTTCGGGATCCGTCGAATGGGGGCTCTGGGATCATCGTTGGCCGGAATTGGTATATCCGTGAGATCCGGATCGCAATCCGTATCCACTAAGCATGTGGTCGGAGTACCTGGAGCAGTACATTCCCGAGTAGCAATAGGTTCTTTTCGTTGATCAATGGTTGTTGCAATGTCGGGTAAACTTTTCATATATCTGGTTCCACCTGGGTCTCTCCGCAGTTGAGCTGACTGTCTCCCTAAGGTGGCTGCCCTCCCCTCCGAAGAGTTGTGAAGACGTTCTGCTTTGCCCTCCGAATCCTCCAACCTCTGGGGGCGTGTCTCCGTGGTGGACCGATTGGTTGGCGTACCGCCGAGCCGTTTCTCATTCGCATAGTGACACTGGGCCCTCGTAGCCGCCGATTGAACAACATCAGCTGCTTGATATTTGGTACCCGCAATCGGAAATTGTTTTCCCTTGCCTGCCGCACTGGCCACCGGGTCACGTGCTTCTGGTGATAAACGAGCGGTTTGAGTGGGATCTAAGGTATGAATACCCTCACGCTCTGTCGAGGTATGGGGTGCCATCTTGGGATTCCACCGTCGGGCCTGATGGCCGGAATGAGCCCCTACTTCCGACGTGTCTTCCGAACGGATTTTCCAATACTTCGTTCCCGTTCCTGCCACTTCTCTCCCTTCGCAAGACAGGTCTTCCCGTCTGTCGGACGGAAAGCCACGGTATAGACCGTATCTTCAGGATGGATAGACCGATCTTCCACCAATGGGTCGAACCTGATCAAGAAGTTATACCCCGCCGAGCCGACGAGCGGTACATATGATGGATACTAATGACGATCCGGCCCGCTCGCTCTCTACCCGACCCGCCGATGGGACCGGCCTCTGAGAATCCGGGTGCACATGAGCGGCTAGGGCCGCTTCTCGGCGGTATGGGCCCCATAGCATACTGATGCTGAGACCCTTCGAATAGTTCTCCCACTAGGCGGGAGACGAAGAATAAATTCCGCGCTATTTGAGGAAAGATCTTCCGCCGAATGAAACGGGTTGCCCCCCGTCCCCGAAATCTCTTCCAGTTCATCCAACGGAATGACTTTACGAAGCGCTCCCCCGCAACCAGTACCGGCCGGTACTGTCCTACCAACAATAGCATTCTCTTTCGAACCCTTCGACCGATCCGTTTGACCTCGGGTAGCAGCTCCGGCCAATACTCTGGTAGTCTCTTGAGAACTCGCTCCGGGGGTGAGACTCTTGGTATTGAGAGGTGCTCTTGTGACTCCTAGTAATACGGGTCTACAAGTAATCTTCGCTTCCGGGGCGCAATCCATTCTCCAAGCCCGCGATACCTCGGTTGGTTCACCGGGTGGGAAAGCATTAGCCATTCCATCTTCCGGCGCGACCATTTTTGGAGTGACTTGGCGCGCAATCATTTCTGCATGCTTATCAGCTATCTGTACTCCTTGGGACCGATACTCTCTCTCAGTACGATCAACCGGGTTTACCCGACTTCGTTCCAAGCTTGTTCTAGCACCTGAGAGATAGCCCGGGGCACGCCCGAAGATCCATGCCATACCGCCGCTGCTCCGGTCTCTAAAACTGTCCTTCAAATCCGTTGATACTGAGGTATCGGGACGGGGTTCCGAAAATTGCTCAATCTTAGGAGGGCCTTGTGAAATAGTATCTTCAAATCTTGATCTTTCACTTATTAATGTTACTAGTGCATCTCCCTCCCCGATGGTGCCGCCGGAGCTACCATTCATGGTAGCTCTCTCATTTGCCGAATATGGCTCGGCTAATCCAATGACTGCAAATTCAACATTAATGGCCTTGACTTGACAGGACCGGGAGGTTAGCCCGCCGGATCCGCGTACAGATACGCCTTCGCGGATCGATCGTCCGAGACTGACTGATCGAAGTGTTGCGCATGAGGGTGACGGTAGCAAACATTGAGTCGGGCTTGATGGATATAGGCGAGCGGGAGTTCGAGCTCGTTCGCGCATAATAAGAAGCTGGGAATATGCTCGATCCTCGCCCCGCAGAAACCACTTGCTGAGTACGCTTGAGGTTTTGAATAATTTGCTAATAGTGGAATCTTCTGATAGGACTTCACAAGTCAAGCAACGGTGGCGGGTTAACCGGTGGGTGGGCGCCGCGGGACGGCCCATACCATGCAAATTATTACCTGGAAGACCCAGCGCCAGCGTCTCCGGCGGAGCCACCCGCCGCGTAGAATCATACAAGGGAGACGCGAGGAAGGCATTCGCAGTCATTTCTGAATCCAATCGTGTACTCCGCTTGTCCTCGCGGCGATGCGGGCGTATGAACGCCCTGGAGTCGCGGAGCGGATTTGCGGTGGAGGGAATTGCCGCGTCGTCGCTGCCATCGGGCTTCTTCTTACCCCCGGCCATACGCGCGAGGGCAGGAGATAAAGGGATTTGGCAGGCATTACCCGGGGACGATAAGATTGGTAGGGATGTCGTCCTCTTCCGATACCTATCGTGTGGAACACGAGGAATACCTCCATGCTGACTAAGTACCAGATTATTGTCACCGGTGGAGTGCACGGCGGGGCGGCAAACCCTGGCATCGGAAATGTATTGGAAACCCGCCCCTGCATTACAACCATAATCACTCATCAAGGAATGCCCCACTGAATCACGGTTGATACTTGCGTGATACCGGGCGAGGAGGGCACTCGTTGTCACTTCGACTGAAGGGGTATCAGCCTCTTCGGCGAGATCCTGCTTCTGCCGGTCGGGAATGCGCGGACGGCGGGGTTGGGCCGACCGGCGGGGGCGGGTCCACGTGTCACCGACGACTCCAACTCCGTCTTCGCCACGGGGGCATGAAACGGCGGCTCTCACCCACTTGGGAGTACCCCGCTGCCCACCCTCCAGCAAGTCCCAGTTTGGGAATTCGAATACACCCGACTTGCTACGTATTTCATGATCTTCCATCGTAAGTCTTCTTCCTCCCCTTCTTCTTTTTCTTCCTAATGAAGCGAAGGCTTTATCTGTATACAGGGCAACGCGCCGCCAGTAATGGTTCCAATCCACGGATTCAGATGCGCCATAAGTTATTTCTGTCGGCGGCACCGAAGTGTCTTCTGTTTCGGATGCCCCATCAGATTCTGTCACACGAATGACATTTCCTCCGGATGAGATTCGTATCATGGATCCCTCGCGCGTACTTTGCGCCCCCGCCCCCTCGGTTGACCAGCGGCCGCTGGGGATTGTTTGTGCACCTGCCTGAGCAACATCCGCTCTTGGTACTGGGCAAGTGGGCTCGTGCGTGATACGCCGCGCATCCTCTGAAACCGAGCGAAAATGCCCTCCTTGCTGCTCGGTCGCCACGTGGTGTCGTCTCGCGACGGGTCTTTCCGCTCCCATACCGCCGGTCCTTCCGCCCGCGGAACCGACTATCGTTGCGCGAAACTCAATCATTTCCGGTTCCGTGGTCGCGTATCCAGAACGATTGGCCGAACTATCAGCAGCAACATCTTGTTGGAATGGTTCGGATCGGGGGATCATTCCGTTCCCACCGCATTTCCAGCGGCGCTGCTCAGACAGGCAATGAACCCCACCCCTTTTGTGCCCACGCGTCACTACTCTGTAACTGCGTGTCAGGGAGAGAGGTATCAAGTCCTCGTCCCTATTTCCGGGGGCGCCGCGGTCACACCTCCGATCGAAAGTAGTCAGCTCGTATGCCGCCGCCCCGTCCGAACGGTAGTAGCGTGGATTGGTATTCGGATTACCCGTATATAATGAATCGGGGGTTGATTGATCCTTCCCGGCCGGAAGGGATTGAGCGTCGATCTTATCCCCGCCACCATGAAATATGGATCGTGTGCCGCCGGCGCAGGGCGCCGCCCCGGACGATACCCGTACATAACTCGTCTCGGGTGATATATGAATAGAACTATATATGCAGTGCTCGGAGTTGCGGCACGGCACTCTCGTGCCCAAATGCATCTCCCCATACATACTGGAATAAATGTACTTACGAACCTTATCCCTTGTAATGGGTTTTTCCGCATGAATCTCCGCAAGAACTTGATTCGCTTCCACGTGCTGGCCGTTCCTGACCGTAATCGAACTTTGCGACGGGATAGTCAGATGGCATGCCTCGTATTCATTGCCGATGGCGACGGATGAATCATCATCGCATACCCAAGCGGGATGCCCGTGAGGTGTCCGTGTGTGATGAACCGAATTGGCGGCGTTGGACATTACGGTTCCGGTAGAGGGAGTTCTTGTATGTTGCGCAATATCACCTGTAGGTATTCCCCCTGTGTGAAAAGTTCTTAGGGTCGATTGAGTTCCCGGTTCCCCGATAGGCTGACCCGCAGTAGTACCTACCGCCTCTCCCAGCTCTACCGGATCACCATGGGCTAGACTCCGGCCATGGCGTGACCGACAAATCCAAAACATACTTTTGCGGGCCGAAGGGGGTCGTATAGATATTGGTCGTTTCTGAAAGGATACTGATTGATCGGCGAGCTCAGCCCCGGTATCTTGATCACGCGCAGCAATGCGTCTTGTGTCTACGTATACATTATCCGCTGAAACGCAACCAATCGGTCTTGATCGGGCAATAATCATTTGTCTACTCTGTCTATCCAGAACGGGACTCACGGTAACGCCCCGAATGGTACCACGATCCACAGTACGCGCAACAACGCGTTGAACCACTTCGACGGGTCTACGTGTAGGGTACCCAGCATCCGCCGTTCGTACGGCGGTATCCGCAATTCCCTTACGAGCGCCATAGCGAGGAGTCATGTATTCTGCTGAAGATGATCCTTCGCGAGGATTACTCCGAGTAGGTAAATCGGTAGTTTGTCCCTTAGGATTCGACATTGATCCCCTCATACCTAATAATTGGTGAGTCTGGGATATATTTCCCCGAGCTCCTGGAAGAGGCATCACATGTGCTGGGTTCAGGGGGTCGGTCGTCCCGAGATTGGGATTCATTTCCGTCTTTGTGTGCTCACTCATGGTGTACCGTACTTCGATCGATCGGCGCGATCTTTCCGCCACATGCGCATTCCCATAGCAATGATGCTGCTCCTCAAACCAATCCTGTGATTCCGCATCCTGTACAAGCCGTTCCTTTGAAGGTGTCGTTATAAGATCGTCAATGCCCGAGGAGGCAGCTGCATGAGTAGCTTGCTGGAAACCCAGAGTCTTCAGTTGATCCGGGATATGCGCCGTATACACCGTTCCGGAATGGGTCGTTAGACCGCTAATAGATTGTTTCATAGCGATTTTATCCATCACCCTATTACGAGATAGCGATTGACCCGGTTCCGCCGTGAAACATCTCTCTATTTCTGTAGGATGATTCACCACCAATGGATCCTGGCCCCCCGCCGAGCGAAAGGTCCTACCTTTGCCTCGACCTTCCATTGTACACTGCGGCAAGTGTGGGCAACGGTACCGTGACTAGCGATTAATTATACAATCCCGCCCGGCGGGGATGCCGCAACGTCCCGTGGTAGCGAATAATCCCCGGCGCCTCCTCGTGAAGATGGTTCCATCCGTTGATTAGAGATGATACGACCGGCGGTTGTACGAATATGTACGCCAAGTGTATTACCATTTCTCCTTCCGGTCTGAGAATTCTCATGGGTTTGGTGACAAGTACCCGTGGGTTCATATTGAACCTCAAGGGGCTCCTCCCAATCGATGGGATTCATGACCCGCGAATCGTCCGTGGGCCATCTGAGCCATAGAGGACGTTGCAGGTGTAGCTCGATCCCTTTCCGCGACTCCGTGACGGGCAGAGCGTCATGATCATTGAAATAAGGTACTCCATGAAGAAGTGTCTCGTACGGAACGAACGGATTATATCTGCCCCCCCGGCATGAATAGTGATACCTGTTCCCCCAAATACCCTGGCCATTACCAATCGTTGGTACATGGGGCCCAGGAGGCATATCTTGATTCGGTGCGGAGACGGGATCCCCCGTGGCTGGGGACGGGGGATTCGCATGAGATAGCGCTGATGGACGAGCTTCCGCTTGGGCCCCAGATGGTGGAGGTACATGAACAGCCATTTGATCCCCATCGGGGTCTGCGTTAAACCCTGCGCGAACTGATGGGTGTGAGCGGATAGCGCAGCCGTCTGCCGAAACAGGTTCGAATGCTTGGATCCCCGGCCTGTGCAATGTAGGTGCCCGATTCGACAATACGGGGTGTCCTCGCACAACCTCCCGGAGCATTTCCCGAACAAAGGGCATTTCTTTCCGAATTGGAGGTTTAGCGGCTCCAGTGCTAGGGGCAACATGTCGCCCAATCGAGCTGCGAATTATGAATGGTTGAGGAGGCTCCATGGCTATCCCTCGCGGCGATTCGCATTGATGTGACGAAGGGTAAGGGCCCGCCACGATGGCAGGGCGACCTGGATGATCAACTCGTTTTCCGGGTAAATTCTCGCGAGATCTTCCTTCCTTGCCTCGAACCATATCCGAGGAAGGTTTAGAAGGCCTCTCATCGGTATCCGTCACGGGTTCGCCACCGATGCCATTACCAATGGGCGCGTCCACAGCTCCCTGAAGCGGTTTCTTTTGACGAACGATCGCCCCCTCCGGCGCAAGTATTCTTCTCACTGAGGGATCACCGAGAGGATTATTTCGAAGAATGATCCTTCTATGAGGTTCGTTGATATCTGGACTGACCACACGACCCTCGCCCAATTGGACCATGGGTCTTGGTTCGGGTGGTGGGACCGGTGACAATAATGGAACCATCCATTCCGGATTCGTCCCCGTTCGAATAAGATTTTTCATTAATCCGATATGTCTGACCGGAAGATCTTTTCCCCTTCGAGTCGTCCGGTCTTCCAATTCATCCCCCGTGGGCCCGTCACTCACCCAGGAGCCCCATTCCGCATATGCACGATCCGAGAGGACTTTTGGGTCCGGGCTGGCTGGTGGTTCCCTGATGGCATCTCCCCCCGTGGCTGCCTCCCGCTCCGCGGATTCATCGGAATCTGAGCGATGAGAGAAGCGAGGAATGGTTTCGTTCCGGGTCCCGTACTCATCATACTTCAAAAAGCCTCGCTTGAACCCGGGTGGAGTGGGTTTTTCAGTTACAGGCCTGGCGGAAAGGGGATCGGGATGGGGTGCTCCATGACGCGATTCCCCCCCACAGAATCGGACACGACGGTTTCCTCTCATCCGGCTCGAGCAGCTACTGCTCGGTGGTGGAAATCCCTCATCACACAGCTGCAGCTGGTGGTTCGACCGCCGCAGCGGGTAGATCCCGCCGCACGCGGGGGAAGCTACTCATTGCTCGGGCCATCCTCGGGATGAACTGATTCGTGACTTCCATCCGTTGCATGTAGAACGGCCCCTCAGTCGTTATCGCCGAGTAGTCTCATTCCCTCCGAGAGCGAAGTAGCTTGTTAAAAAGATACCTTCCAATTCAATTGTCAGGATTCATCAGGGTCTCTCTTGTCCGTACTTCGATTCTCCCGACTGATTCTTTAAGTCCTCGACCCACCCCGATGGTTATCGCGCTATTCGAGGCATATATGCGACGGATAGACCCCCGTACAGCCATATATGAAGTGAATGGCTATTGCGATAGGCTTACCGCGAATACACTCCTAATCTCTTTGTACCCTCCAGCCAGCAGGGGACGAAGCGTCTTTCTTGGCGAGGTCTAATTCACAAATAACGTGTCGGGCCGACCCGACCAAGGATGTATACACACACGCATTCCAGGGACCGTGGACGAATCCTCTCCCTTCGGCACTTCCATCGCTCACGATTCCGAGCTTCACGCCCCCCCTCCCCCCAGCCAGGGAGAGAGACACGTCGGATCTGAGGGCATCCCCGTGCTGTTTCACCAGGGGGATTACAGCTTTTGACTAACCTGTGAAATCGAGACTCGTCCCCAGGTCACGCGTCGCGGTATGCTGGGCTCTCTGACTCCTGCAGAGGCTTAGACGGGATATTCGCTATATGACTCGGAAGGTTTTTTGAATACCGCGCATGAGTTACAGCGCATGCTGATTCGATGTGTCCCATCCGATATCTCCGGACCCGGGATTCAATATATTCGGCTCCGCATTCTTTACGGAATATGGAATCTCCCCCGCCCCCAAAACCCTGCTGGTACTTCCCGCAAGCGCGAACCCCGCTCCGAATAGGCCCAGATATTCTTTCACGAGATGTTCCATCTCTCTCTGGTTCATCGCTACCACGATGGAAGGTGCTGGGTTGGGTCACCCGCCCAACTACTTCTCCGGTGGGTAAGGCTTTGTCAGCCCAGGCGCGGATTTGCTCGGGAGAAACTAATCCGATTCGAGGATATTGATGCTTATCTTGATGAGTTGTCGTGGTATTATTCGGTTTCCAATCGAGCTGCACCCAAATGACTGATTAGCTACCCTCCCGAGACCTATTATTAGGTATTAGCTCCTTCTCTACGACAGCCAGATCCGGATCTGGGGCTAGACGTCGTGGTTCCCGAACGGGCGATCGAGGAGATTCCGGAGTGGTTGTTTCGGGCCCGTATACTGGTTCCCCGGCCACGATGGTACCAACTACCTCCCGACGGGCCTGAACATGATCAGGTTTCGTAGTAGGCATTTCTTGCGGGATATGAGAGACACCAGAACCTTCCGGAGCCCGAACTTCCATCTCTCCCATCCGCTGCCCCCCTTGCTTGGACTTCCCTTTGAGCGGTTGTTGCGTGACACGCGGATGAGGCCCGCTGGAGCGTGCATGGGTTTTGCCATCAGCTTGATGAACCGATTTCGGCATATGAGCTTTCCCCGCCGTAACGGGTTGTTCAGACACCTCTCCCGTTCTACCATCGATCGGTCGGCTTTTTCCGGGATTACCAAGTTCGAGTGACCGTGGATTAGCCGTTTGCTCACTAGCTTCATAGGTTTCGGGAAATACTGGCTTTCTCGGGGCTTCTCGTTCATATCTCTCATCGGAAGGTATTATTCTATGATGTCTCTCCGGGTGGTATCCCGCGGGACCAGGCACACGTTCAGAGATCTGTCCTACGTTCATTCGCGGGGGCACCCCTGAGGGACTCAGTATCATATCGATCGATGTTCCATCCTGCAAATGAGGCATATCCTGCCTGGGCGCAATCTTCGGAGTAATACCCTTATTACCATGTCTTCCAGCTGCTTTATCACCCACCTGCGTTTCGCGCGCCTGCGGGGCGTATGCATGGACAACCCTCGTGTGCCCGGACGTATCCTCTGGATAGATCCATCTGACATCAATGATTCGACCTCTTCCACCCGTTGGTACTCTTGGGCAGGTTTCTCTCGCGGCGGTTATGTCAATACCAGGAACGGCTTGCGGTAAGTTACTTTCCGGAGCCTTCGGTGATTCCTCCGGATTTCGGGGTGTTGGTTTGCCCACCGAGACATCTCCGGTCTCTACCCGGGATCCCGGTGATACGAGGCCACTCTCGTCCGAGTGGCGGAGGAAATAATCATCTGAATGAGGTATTTCCCCAGTAATTATCTCGGCAGTGCCTTGAGGTGTTACGCGGGCCTCCATCTCATACTTCTCAGTATGGATAGACGTGTAGGTATCTCCAAATGCTGGGCGTTCGCTAGTAGGTACGGAGTCCTCGGAATTGTGTCCCTCCCGAGGCGTGTATGCCGTTGATATATTGATTCCTGAAGCCGATTCTCCTCCTTCTGCAGCCCCGCTGTCCGCTGCGATCTGTCCTTTCCTGGGGAATCCACCTTTACCGAATCTGCCGTTGGGTCTCTGATGCACACGAGTACTGTTATTGGGGCTCCGATACATAACCGATTCGGTATCTATTGTCTCCTCACCGTTGACTGAGGTTGTTCTCTCACCATCGGTATAATCGGTCTTCCCCCCCTGCGCGGCTGTGATCGTATCCCGCGGATCTGAGGCTATTTGACCTTCCAGTCCCGTTCCTACGATGCGTTGTTCGGATCTTAGGAGCGGCGCGGCTTGACGTTGCGTATTAGAACCCGTTGGGGTACGATTTGCATCGTTACTCTCCGGAGAAGGAATGAGAGGGGCTCCCGCAGGGGAATTTTGTGAGGGCGGAATACTCCGTGAATGTATCTGATCCCGCGCAGGAGTCACGGATTCCTGTCGATACCGAGCTTCGATAGCTTGCTCCCCCCGATCTTTCCGATATACGGATGAGCAAGTTCCTGTAGTTATTCGAGAGCCTTCATCCTCTGCCGATACATAAGCTGCAGCAATATCTCTCCCGGATGATACTCCGGAGATCCTATGGGAGGGACTCGTTGAATATCCCCAATGATTAACGTCCGCGTGCAAGGCTGACGATGGGATGGGTCCAGCGTTCGTGCCTTCGGACGTTCCAATGGGGCGAGCACGCCCATAATGACTGGGATGGATATCTCGCACTTGGGAGCTTGCGGTTCGTCTCGTTGGCCCCCCCGGGCCTGGAGAACTCGGTTTTCGTTTATGTACCATTTGTGTCGACGGATTAGTCTGATCCGGGGATTGAGGAGGGGGATGCGAACCAGAAAATTCTTTCAAGGTCGTTGATGATGGACTCGAATTTGCTACGCCTCTCATGGTCGATACGTTCTTACGTCGAGCCGCCCTGCTTATCCCTCCGCGCATAGGATCCGCTGGACGCTCTGACGCCGATCTCGATTGATCTTGTGATGAATCCGCTGCAGTACGAATACGCCGATTTTTCGGGTGATCTGTATCATCTAGGGTGCCTATTCCGATCCCAATTCCGATTGAATGATCTGTAGCGGCTGACACATCTTTCGGTAATGGGAAAATCTCGTTCTTAGGTACATCGGGATCGGGTTTTTTGTTCGAATTCGCTCGACCAATCTCTCCTATTTCGGACCTCGGTTGAGGGGATTTTTGTCGCGATTCTTCAAATATATCGGGTAACTCCGGATATTCGTCTGTGCCATACGACAATCTGCGAGATTCTGGTACGGCGTGTTCCCCTGACCAAACATCGTTTTCCCTAGTTTCCCGAGAGGTATCGGGGTAACAGGCATTGTCCGAAATATCTTTCGTACTTGAACCCATAGCCAGTGACGGAAGTTGGATAGGTGTTTTCCGTTTCTTCCTCACGCGAACCCATATTCTGTTTTTGCCATCAGGTTCCGATTTCGACTTCCCTCCCCTGCTCGGAATTGTTGTGCCTGTATACACGGGGTCTCCGCTCGGACCTCGCTCCAGATTGTGATGAGTGCCGGGACTTCTTGAGATCTGATTGATTGTAACTCGATCAATTCCATTCACTACAAGGGTGCCTCGAGGGCTCGTCAAAGGGGTACTTCCGGTATATACGATTTGCTCCCCCGCGCATGCCTTTCCCTTTCGAGTCGATCGTGGTAGCACATACGACTCGGGCGGATATGCGATGGACTCATACACAGCATCTCTCTCGTCGCTCAATGGTTCTATTACGTGATATCGTCCATCGAATGGTCGAGGTCCAATCTCTCGATCTGTATCCTGAGTCCCCGGAGAATCGTTAGGTTCTTCCATCGATCCCCGATTGATGGAACGAGAAAATGCTTCCGATTGTGCCTCCCCGGGATCGGGCATTACAAACATCTCCCGATTCGTCTCTAATACCGTTCTTCATTTGATTTCATGTCCCCACCGCTGAGGGCAGTATTTATGCGTTGCTCTCCTTGCCTTCACTTCCACGAAGGGGTTTCCCGTTTGCCGTATCGTTAGTGGCGCGTATTCTAGCAGGCACATCTTCCCACTTCGAAAAACCGGCCGTCGGTTCTTTCGTATCGTCTTGGCGGGCGGGAGACGGCGAGGAGCATGCTTGATTGAGTCATCAATCAGACTTATAATACAATAATAGCCCGGGCCCGAGGAATGGATCACTTGCACTCAGGGATTCACTCCGGTTGGTTCCATCACAACGCAATTTGATTGACGAGGGCGGCATGGCCAAGCGGTAAGGCGGAGGATTGCAAATCCTCCATCCCCGGTTCGAATCCGGGTGCCGCCTTACGCAATCGATTGGCGGGGGGCAACAGGTGGGGTCGGTCGTCTGCTGGGCGCGACAATGATCCAAAAGATCCTTCGACCCCCCCTGCATGGGAAACCCGCCCGCCGCCCAACCCTCGGATCGCTGCAATCAACGAAGTAACCGCAACCATCGTAGGAGCGAGAGAAATAACCACCGTGTGTATGAGCGGCTTCAGGATAGATAGTCTCGGATGATGTTTTACCCTTCACCCTGGAAACCCGAACGTGCTCGGTTGGAGGTGGTGCTTCCAATACGGGCGTTGGACAAGCTTCCACATGCTTATCGATTGGATCTCTCCTCGAAGTGCGATTCCCTACCAGACCCGCCGATCGAGGTGGGTGCGTACGAGCCTTCTCTCTTACGGAGGCGGTAGTACGATTAGTCGCGGGTAATGCGTCAAATCCGTTATCCGTGATTGCAATGCGATGATCCGCATAGTTCGGTGGGGAGGCAAGGCCTCCGCAGGCCGCATCACCCAATACGTCGGACGGAATGATATCATATTCATGAAGAGCGTTTGATTCTTTCGGCGATTTAGCAGTCTCTCCTACTGCGTATCCTCCGCATCCGGCTCCCGCGGGCGGTCCTCCTGCTTCCGCGCAACCAACTCCTCCGTAACCCTCGTGAGTAGCATCCTCGGGCCGAGCATCCTCGTAATGATAATCCTTGGATCGCAAAGTATCTATAATGGTAGGTGTTAGGGGTCCCGTTAGAGTGGGAGTACTATCGTGCTTAGGGTCGCATCCGATTTGTGAAACTCGTCTGCCGCGTCTCGCCGGAGCAATTGGGGTATTACGACTTGTGGTTGATTTACCGATCCCACCCTTGCCGTGAACCGCTGTTTTCGTACTAGGATTATCCTATCGTTTATGGGAATCCCGGGCCCTCTTCCCTTCCTGGTCAATTGGTCGAACCCGCCTCTCCGTTCGACCCTTTGCAACGTATTTGCAGATTATGGTAACGTATTATGACGATTCATTCCGGTTACACGAGTACCGGTTTCGACTATTACCCTTCCCGGACGGACCGGAGTGCGGGACCGACCGACAACCAAAACGAGTTCGAGCTATGGGGGATCGTTGCTCGATGACGACCATTTTCGGCGATTCCGCGCAGGATGGACGGGCGGGGCGGGAAAGACGACCGACCTCTCCCCTACTGCCTGCCGGCGCGGGTTGAAACCATTCTCATAGGATGGAGTCTTCACTGCTGCATGCAACACCGATACTCGATCCCAAAGCCCGGAAACCTTGGTCGGATAGGAGAAACCAGTCACTAGTTCGAGAGTGGCAAGGGGCACGCACGCCGGCGGCTTCCATTCCTGATCATTATTCATGACAAGCGGCGCGCGTGTCTCGTGTCGCAAATGCGGCCGTATCCGTCCTCCGTAGCGGAGTCTCCCCAGCAAGGGACGAGGCGACAGCATGTTACCATATCATATCCGCGGAACTATGACCTAACTCGATTTGGCCTCGGGACCTGGGCGTAGTAGACTGAGATGGGTGTGATGGAACTGCCCCGCGTGCGCCTCTATCAAGCAACAAGTGGGTGAGAGTTGGTAATGCATCACAGCCACGAACGATTGGTTCGCCGTATCGCACGCAGGGATGTATGTAAATGATGCGGATGAAGCAGGGAGCCAGCAAGCTTCACCGCCCGCCGTCCCGCAACCGCATCATAATGATTCGTTGCGGGGTTCATATCCAGTCACGTGGCGCTACCGATCCAACCAATGATCGTGAAGACGTTTTGACTCTCGACAACGAACGGGGCAGCAAGGTATGGGCGAACCGCCTGCAGGCGAGCTTACGTTTGGAGAAATGATTCCTTCATTGAATCGGGTGTAAGGGCTTTCTCCCGAGCAACGAATCGCATGATCGGGAGGATATTATCGAGAACCCACAGGGGCTTGCCGTACAGGGGCTAGGAGGGAAGGGAGCAGCGGTATGATTGGCATTACATCCACGGTTGGGTCAGAAGTTGCATAAGCCTCGGGTGATTTGGCCGAAATGGTGCTCGGCGCGAAATTCCCTGGATAGATATCTAACGTAACTGGCGTTTTTGGTCCCCCAAAGGCAATGATAGGGATTGCCGCGAGCGAGGGTTCGGCACGGCACGAAAAGAACCTATCCCAACGAAACCGGGTGATGACGCGAGCGAGCCCCGCGTGACGTATTTAGACTCACTCGATACATGTTCGTATGAGTTCATCGAGATCATTCACGTTCGTTCAATGAATCCCCAAACGGGACGGGGGACCGATATTGATTATGTGCCGCGGAGCCCGGGACGGACACCTTACCCCGGCCGGCGGGCGGTCCTATGCCCCGTATCTCTCTGCTCTCATAATAAAGCTATTTATTGCGTTCAACAATCCGTCTGTTCCATCCGCACGGTGGGGAGGAATGAATGCGTAGGTCCCGAGACGAGAGAGAAAGGGTCCTGCGCGGCTAAGTACTAGCACGGATATGGATTCGCTGGTTTGACAACGACCTTACCGCCGGGATTGAATAGCATCGGCAGGCGTGTTCGCTGTGGTGGGGCGTGGCCAAGCGGTAAGGCAACGGGTTTTGGCCCCGTCACTCGGAGGTTCGAGTCCTTCCGTCCCAGCAGCAGGCCTCGTTCGGCCTATCCTCCCGACGAACGGCTGAAAAGAGCTATTGATCAAAAAGGATTGGCTCATGACTCCATCCCGCCCGGCCCCCAATCCATTTCCCTACATACATAATGATGGATTATCGGCATCCCCACCCGCCCGACGCAACAGGGAGGGTATGGCGAACGGAATGACTACGAAGTAGAATGGAAGGGGAATGGAGAAAAAGAATCTTCTTCACGAAACCAGCCCATCGGATGCACGCGGGCCCCGCCCATACTGGAACCCCTCGAGTAGCCAGCCCTTTCAAAAATGCACACGCTACTACGCATGCCCCTTTAGGAGATGACCACTCCAATGCGATGCGCCCTACGCCAGAAAGGGATAGGGATTTCACCCCTGTCACTGCCAGCACGGTGGATCGTCATGTGTTGGCACGCGGGTCCCAAGAGAAGGTTGTCGAGAATACTACCCGGAAAGGGAAGGAAGAACGTCCTGATCCGATTGCACCAACGCCCACCCGTACCTCCAGCATCCTGCAGGAGGATCCGCAAAACCTTGTGCGCGGAGCATCTATCACCTCTGACTCCGACGCAATTCCTGCGGATGTGAACCATCATCGGGTAGATGAACCTCAAGCAGCGGATGGCACTTCGGAGCAAGTGGTTCGACATCATCTAAATAAAGCTCGCGGACAAGGGACCTTAGGCCGATCTCTGGCAAATATACCTTCCGCAAATACTACTGGTACCCCTACGCCGGGTTCCCACAATCAGCATGATTGCCGTGAATCGGAACGTTCATCACGGGATATAGGCACCAGGACTCATCAAATCATTCCCGAGGGGGGGTTTGTTGGGAATCTCCACAATCCACCAAAAGCTCGGTTTAACCCCGTGCCTCACCGTGAGGTGGGCCTAATGACAGCAGTGTATTCGGACGAAGAATCTGGAATGCCCTGCGTATCCACGACTCCAGCGGGGATCGTGGATACAGCTGAGTGTATACGACAGACGCAGGAGCGTGTTGGCAAACGGGCCCCTGCCCTTCCTGAGGAAGAAGTCGATCATGAACCTTATATCGATCGACAAACCAGATCTGTCTCTCAAGCTGCTCGGTCCTCAAGATCCACCGATCGCCAGAACTCGACGGGAAAAAGGGCAGTGATTCCTGGTGATGCGACCCATGCCACTGCAATGACCAAAATACCTTCTAGGGAAATGGGAACTCGCGCATGCCGCGCGGGCACCCACCGCAAACATGATGCAGAATGGTCTAATGAACAAGTTCGGGGCTCCCGCGACAAAGCACTTGTTACGGATGATCATACTGAGGCGGGAGATGTGATCGGTCGCGAGGAACCACCTGCCATATTTGGTACTCAAACGGAACGTCACGTGGGTAAACGCCCTGATACCCCCTGCGGAGTCACTTCCCCACCGGTCCACATCCAAAATTTCCCATCAGGATATCGACCTTCCTCAGGCCATGAAGGTACTAATCAAATAGCTGACTCGGTTCATAACTCTTACACCCTTGGCACGGAAGACCATCTCTTGGATATTCCTGGTGGTCATGATACCGAGAGGGCGGCTACCGAACCGTCACCAGTGGAACAGGATCCGCTGATTCGGAGTCCCGAGAGTCAATTAGGATCGAGTCAAATCCCTAGACCCGTCAGAGGCAAAATAAAGGGAAAGACCGAAAAGTCCGCGAGGCAGAATGGGATTACGAACATTACTCTCGAAGCAACGTACGCAGCCAGAGAAATTTTAGGTACTCGAAGCATGAGAAGTATCATCGTTTGCCAGGGCCAGCCATTATCTGATGCCGCACCTAGCTATCCAACGAACGGCCATATCGTACGACCAACGCGGGAGTGGCCGCGCGAGGGGATGGCGGACGGCCCGGCCCTCCTTTCCTAATGCGTGTTCGTCTGTGGAATAACCGCCCAAATAACGGTAAATGGATTTACAATGAGGCTCGAAATCCGTTTGGGCGGGTGCATTTGGGGGGGTTACGCAGGAGCGACCGAACGAACCGACGTGACCCAATCAACACGAAACGTATTTCGCATTCCGCCCGCCGAAAGAACGCGCCTCTACCACCCGGACCGATCCGGCCGGGCATTTCCTTCGTCCGTGAAATCGGGCTCGTAAGGAGGCGGGTGATGGATGGCGCGAACCCAACCCTTTCGTGATTCATTCCGAATTCACGTATCGGTAGATTGAGACGGTTCCAAACAGTTAGCTTTGCGTGAAGTCGATATCGGTTCGGCGCCGAACCGAGGACACGGAGTATTATAACGATATGCGATTGATCCCGCTCGCCCGCCGCATTCTCCCGATGTGACTGACGAGAGTCCCGCCCTTTCATTTGTCCCGCCATTGTGAGGTACAGGGGAGCGGAGCAATCATCATAAGTGACGTCCCCTAGAATAAACCCGTCATCATGCGCGTGATACGTGACGAAGCGCCGCGAATCCGCCATCCGAAATGATCGGATTTGTTCTGATCACGGCAGGTGCCATTCATATCCATGGGAAGGAACGGGCTTCTTGATTGACGGACTCTCTATTCAACCCACCCTGATTCCCTTATGCATACGCCGATCGGGATCGCGGGTTACTGGCAGCTGCCGGTACGAGCGATCGCGCTTTGCCCAATGAATCATCACCGAGATAGGGAGATACCGGAGACTCGAATACGTATGGATGCGCCAAACGAGCGAGTAACCGCACAGCCGACCAAACCAAAGAATAACGTGATTCGTGAGTTGGTTGGGAACGCAATTGATCCGCAATACGGCGGTTTCTCCAATGAAACGACATGAATGGGTTTGGTCATGGAACAATCGTTGAAGGGATAGTATCCCTGCCCGCGAAAGCTGGAGCGGATTCAAGCTTTGGGGGATCATCGGTCGAAGGACCCGACCCACCCGGGAAATAATCATCCATCTACTAGTCCTTGCCGCGGCACGGATCACAAATCACTCATCCTGAGGGTCTACTCGCACAACGAATGGAATGAAAGCTTGGGCTTCCACGGGTAGGGGGCTACGAATCAATAATGTTTGGTGCCAGCAACGCCTTCTGCATCCGCTCCCTTCCCGCGATGATACTCATGCAATTGCTTTCTCCTCTTCTCCCGGTAAGTCAGATCCGGAGCAAGAAGGTGTGACGGGTCCGAACAAAAAGCATTCCGATCTCGCGACCATAAAACAACCAACTAGCGGTATACGCAGACAAGATGCTTCAAGCAGTTCTTGCTTCGCGGGTAGAGGCAGCAGCGGTTTGGAGGGTTGCAGGGATCGGCGGCGGCCTCTGCGTAGCTATACCAATATATCCCTGGAATTGGCTGTAGGAGGCCCCCTTACCATGGTTCCGCAAATATGCCACCCGGTGAAGGCACGGCAGCCCTTGGTGGTGCATGAATGGAATATTTTTCGATCCATTCCTTCCACGTTTATTTTGACGGAGGAAGGTCCGCCACGCTGCCATCGTTTCTTAGGTACCGAATTATCTTACTCTTCCCATCCCGAAATCCCTATAAGGATCCCTCGTTGCCGAATACGGGATGCCCCTTTACCACACTCACCACGAATCACCCTCCACGGACATCGAAATTCGGGTGTCCCACAGCGGAGTGCTGCCCGCTCTCCGGCGGGGACGAATGGGTTCATCATACCCCCGTGGAATCACTATATGTATGAACCTGAGTGCCGTCTCACCCGCCTATGTGGGCAAGCTCCACACAGCAGAGTGCCCCCCTGTGGGGCCTGCGCACCCAATACAACTCGGTCTACTCGAGGGGTGGCCGGGCATATTGTGAAAGGGCTATCCCGCATTGTTGAGCCACCGTTATGGATCGTTATTCTGCCGCCGAAGAGGATACTTCCTCTTCCCAAGGGTGAGCCCTCCATCCATTATGCGAGGTGCGTAAATCATTTCATGATAGCTTCAAAAGCTGCGACTTCGGCCGAGAAATGGAAGCATCACCATCCGAGGTTCCGGCGATATCACCCCTCCGCGAGGGCCCGCTCCGGCTTTATGGACCAATCATTTGAAGATTGTTCTGCCTCCCTGTGTTACGTTTCAGGTACTCGACCCGAAATAAGAAAGGTTCGAGCCAGAATGGTGGGTGACCCCCTCCTCACCGGCACCCCCTCCGAGGAATTGCTTGCTGCGACCCCGACAACCCATTCGATTGGATTATCCGCCGAAGACAAATATCGCAGCACCGCGGGACGCCCCACGAGCAGATCGGCCCGGACCATCCTACCCAGAGATGATGACGTATCGAACCGATCCTACCGTATTTCCGCGAGCATCCATTATTGCGGTGAATGCTCCAAGGAAAGAAATGGCTTGTACCGAATGCAACACATACCTCGATCTTCGTGCGCGAAAACCCCGGCTCGCAAACACGGAGGTACGATACGTGTTGCACGAGATGAATACGGTCCGGGAGTATTCCGTGCACCCCCTCCGACTCCTGCCGAGGGGCGGGCCTTGCTTCTTACCGGGGTTCGTCGTCAGGGGAGGACGAATTGGTATTCAGACATGACTCGAGTCGATTGTGTTGCGAATCACTTGCGAAGGGAGCGAGCTCCTCATACCCGCTGCCGCTAATTCGACTTAAGGGGCCGACGCAATTGCCCGGTCGTATAGTTTCACCAGCGGATTGAGTATGAACTGGAGGGAGTATAATCAGACGGATGCTGCGCGGGGGTGCGTCGATCGAGGGATGGATGCAACAGGCACGGTTTGAGGAGAGGCAAATTCCCCGCGCGCAATCCAATCAATTCAATCCAACTGGCGGGTTGAGTTCCACCGGCGCTGGCCGAGACGCCCCATTCCTTCGCCGCCGAGCCGCGGGCAATCCTGGCTGGGGCTCGGTTCACGCTAACCAGTATGCATTTCGGTGAGGCAAATCAAATTGTGTGAGAATCATGGTGCTATACCAGCGATGCTAGCGATCCAACAACCTTCCTCCCGTCGTGCGTGCCGACCGAACCGAATCTGCACCAGTCTGCAAGACCCCATCCGAATGATGATAACACTCACCATCCTCAACGTCGTTTGAGCAGGAGCATCGTTCCGGGGAACTGGGTTGACGCGGGAATAGTAATCGAGTAATAATATCAATTAACAGGTCTCTGTGCTTGGGCAACAACCAATTATCCTACCAACCGAGTTTCACCATGACCGCAACTTTAGAGAGACGCGAAAATGCAAGCCTATGGGGTAACTTCTGCGATTGGATCACCAGTACCGAAAATCGCCTTTACATTGGGTGGTTCGGTGTACTCATGATCCCGACCCTACTAACTGCAACCTCCGTATTCATTACTGCTTTCATCGCAGCCCCGCCAGTAGATATTGACGGTATTCGTGAGCCCGTTTCCGGTTCTCTTCTATACGGGAACAATATAATCTCCGGTGCTATCATCCCCACCTCCGCCGCTATCGGTTTGCACTTCTACCCCATCTGGGAAGCGGCTTCTATTGATGAATGGCTGTATAACGGCGGTCCCTACGAACTTATCGTTCTTCACTTCCTGCTTGGCGTAGCTTGCTACATGGGTCGTGAGTGGGAACTTAGCTTCCGCCTGGGCATGCGCCCTTGGATCGCCGTTGCATACTCAGCCCCTGTTGCAGCCGCCACCGCCGTTTTCTTGATCTACCCAATCGGTCAAGGAAGCTTCTCCGACGGTATGCCCTTAGGAATCTCAGGCACTTTCAACTTCATGATCGTGTTCCAAGCTGAGCACAACATCCTTATGCACCCGTTCCACATGTTGGGTGTGGCTGGCGTATTCGGCGGATCCCTATTCAGTGCTATGCATGGTTCTTTGGTCACTTCTAGCCTGATCCGGGAAACCACCGAGAATGAATCCGCTAATGCGGGTTACAGGTTTGGTCAGGAAGAGGAAACATATAACATTGTAGCTGCTCACGGTTACTTTGGTCGATTGATCTTCCAATATGCTAGCTTTAACAACTCTCGTTCCCTACACTTCTTCTTGGCTGCTTGGCCTGTGGTAGGTATCTGGTTCACTGCTTTGGGCATCAGCACAATGGCTTTCAATCTAAATGGTTTCAATTTCAACCAATCCGTAGTTGACAGCCAGGGACGTGTCATCAACACATGGGCCGACATTATCAACCGCGCCAACCTTGGTATGGAAGTTATGCATGAACGTAACGCTCACAACTTCCCTCTAGATCTGGCAGCTTCCATTGAAGCTCCTTCTCTAAACGGCTAACCAGCATTATACCGATTGGTCACTCACTAGTAGTCGCCTCGGTGTAAGGGTAAGAATTTCATTCTCTTGGTTCTGGCACTCCGAGCTGCAATTGGTACCCTATTCTTTTATTGGAGGGGTTATGAGTGGACTTTGTTCGAAGGAAGGACGACCCCTCGTCGTGCCTCTCCTAAGATCGTTCTCTCCTATCCGTCCCGAACGGGTAGGAGAAATAGGAATTGGATCGGAAATAGCAAGTGGAGGAGGGCGGACGTGGCCAAGCGGATTAAGGCAGTGGACTGTGGATCCACCATGCGCGGGTTCAATCCCCGTCGTTCGCCTCCAAGAAAGGTATGAAGCATGCGGCGGGGATCATAGATAGGGAGAGAGCGGACGGATTCCCCCGCGATAACTAACGAATATTCCATAAATGACTATTCCCCTCGGCTCGGCCGACGATCCCGTTTCGGCCGATGCGAATTCTCTCTCGCCCGCGTCATCGTTGTTATTGCGATGCAACGCATAGTACCTACTCAATTACTCTTTCATGGACGAACAATCATCTGTCAAAACTGCTGGGGCGAAACGAGAGATAGACAAGCATTGTCGAGGTTTCTGGGGAGTGGACTGGACTTTAGGGTCGTTGACCGCGACGACCCGTTCCAACCGCAGGGAGCACCTCCCTAATCCGTCACATCAATTCCTCGTACCGAACAGTCCAGTGCTACCCCTCGCCTTACCAGCCCTTGGAGGGGGTCGTGCCGACGGCAGGGGCGCCAGGGGAAGAAACCGCGAGCCTCATCATCCGTTGGTGCTGGAAAGAGAGAGGGTTTATACCGTCCGCGCAAACCGTAGTGGGTGCAAGCAGGGGATGCACGGCAGACGCCCACCCGGTTCTCCGGCGGATAATAAACCGGGCGCGGGTGCCGCGGCCAAACCTAGAAAAAGTATCGTGGGGGGGCGCAAAACAAGCCTAGATGTGCCCCCATTTAGATACTTAAGATACTACGGGCGATCCGACGATGGTTATAGGGTATTCGACGTATGGGCCACGAGGGAATATCGGAATATTCGTTCCGAGTCGTCCAATTGCTCATGCGCCAAACTTCAAACCGGTCCAAGGAATGAATGTTCCGAACACAAATCATATCTTCTCGCATGCACGAACCAATATACGTGTTTCCCGCCCCGATCAGCCCCGCGCGCGGTCCGCGGGGGATTATCCTACAACTACAACGGCTCGATCGAGGAATTCCGGGCGGCAGTATTAGATCGGTCGATCCCACTGTTCAAGAAGCTGTCCCACAATAATTGGTTCGTGCTTCAAATGCACCCCGCGGCAAGAGATGTTTTGAGTGGAGCATGCCGCGTCTCGGTATCAATATTTGGCAACCAGAATCGGCTGAACGCTAATTCGCCCACTCCACCGCGGTGCATCCCACCAAGCGCGAGTCTTACTTACGCAGGTGGAAGCGAGGGACGTCCACCCGGCGGAATCGTTCGAGAAGGGTTCATCACGACTTCCTGGAAGGGGGCCGATTTCGGGGATTTGCATATAACGGGTCGTGGAATTGATACCGTAACGAATCGGCACGAATCCAGTCAATCCGGAATTTATAGAATACGTTCACATTTTCATGAACCGGCGAATGTGCTACCGTGTCCAGGGAGGAACTCATTTTGTCACCCGAAGACTCAAATTCGGATATTTCGGATGGGATATGAGGGTTTTCGTAATGCGGTGAACCAACATCCATTGAATCGTCGGGGGGCCGGCAAACCCAATCATTGGTTGAATGATCATCGATCCGGGGGCGATAGGGGAAGAGAGAAATATGTCGATCTTCACCCAGATATGTATGAGTGGTCTAATAATGCGAGAGGGTCAAGAGTATTCGCAAGGTATTCCGTGCCCAGGCGGAACTGCCCGATGGCGGTTTACGTTCGAGCGGGATTTACCACGGCGGGTCCGGATCCGATTGGTCGACGGGGGTCCAGCATGAAATGCGTCAAGTTCTCCTTCATTCGTGAAAGGCTCAATCTCATGATCCACGAGTCCGAAGATACTGATTTCCCGTCAGACCCGATCAACAATATTATGATTTTCCATCTGGGAACAAGTCGTGGTGTCACGGGCAATGGCAATCACGAGCCACCCCAATCGCCAGATGAATTGGAGGCTTCGTCCTTGAGCAATAATAATGCAATGGTCGTCGAGAGATTCATAATGGGCCTACCTCGGGTCCGGAATGAACCCGACAAGGAGGCTGGGTGCGTGACACGACCGTCGCGGGACATAACTTCTGCGATTCCCGGGCGGTACAGCCGGTTCGATCCCGCGAAACGAATTGATATGGGTTCACTTACTTGTTCCCGCGTGGCAAACACACCGAGGTCCTCGGATCATCTGCAATTGGGTCTCGGGCTAGGGCCCTCGCCGCCCTGTATTCACAATTGCGTGGGGGGGGCTTTTGGGAACAATAGTATCGCATACAGACAATCGCGAAATCTCTTGCCCGTGCATGCCCCTCCGACTTCTGCCGAGGGGCGCCTCACACCCCCGGATAGGGGGGTGATCCCGATTATTCAGTCACAGATATTTTACTACGTTTCACACCCCGATCACTTGCAAGGTCGTGATAGACCGTTCGCTCTTGGTCGTTATGCATGCGAATCGCTCGATCTCTGTTCGGCCCAGACTAATTCATTACTGTTTCGCGGAGAAACCAGGGTTGGCTTTACCGGAAACTTGTCTATCACGAAACCCTTTCAGAGACAACGGATGGGCAATCTCGGAATTACCCATCGCTGGCCCCACGCTTGCGCCGAAGCGATCGCTCCGTCGACAGAAACTGGCGGGTTTCATGATTCCAGGAATGGGACGAATTTCAGTTCCTCGGGTTCCACGAGGTGTCAGTCTCGCGCGGAGAGAGGGATAGGGATTCAGAATTGGCCCAAGGATACGCTTCACCGGACTAGGGAATCGTCCGCTAGTTTGACGGATCCGACAACCCCGCCGATCGGACGCGGCAGGGTTGCGGGCACCGCCGAATCTGATTCATCCGAAGAAGATGAGACTTATTCAGAACCGTATCTTCCGCCACGTCCAAACGAACCGGTCGAAGGGGCAGAAATGTGTGTGGCGAAGGGCGGGGACAATAATGCTTTCGAGGGATACAAATTGGTTCGGGTATACACGCTACTGCGGCTCCCGACTCGTGAACAGTGGAAATACCGGTGGGGTGCGATCTCAGAAGCATTTGAAGGGAATGCATCACCGAGAGGCAATGGTCGTACCAATATTCCGAATGTACGGTCGATTAATATTGATCAACGGTCACGCGGACCCGCAATCCAATGGCTATCAAGGAACAATTGTCATAATGATGAATATCCGACCACGGGTCCGCTCCCCTCCGCTTTCCTGGTTCTTGTAAAAGGCTCGAGCTATATCGATCCTCGGAGACGCCTTGCAGTCGTTCGATATTTGACGGATGCTTTGCGACAACATCAATCGGATAGGTCTATGCATGGGCGGGGTATGATAAACCATTCGATTGGGGGGCGAAGAAGAAATGGGTTTCCTCCATCCCCTCCAACGAATGTGAAGCGCCCCGTGAGGAGTATTGGGTATTCTATACGCACCGGCGGGGGAAGGACTAATGTATGGTCGGACGGTAGTGAGAGCTTAGATCTTTATCCGACGGTGAAGGCCCTCCCGATCGGGTTTTCGATGACGGGCGCAAACATATATCGAAATGAATTAGATTTTTGCCGCAACCACCATAAGAACGATTCCGGCTATCGGACCGCCCAGGAGCAAGGACTCTACTACTCACGCTATTTGGCTGAAGGCTATAATAATGGTACTGCCCATCATTCCGATTCGAGGAATTGGGTTTCTCTCGCTTCCTGGCAAAGAGTGACTTCACCAAATTATACATGCAGAACACCTCCTGTCCAAGTCCGATCGGGATTCTCCCCTTACAGAGGAACCCCACCGATAGGGTCCGCGGAAACAGGACGATCATACCCAATGAATGATTCAGCAGCGCACCTTGATGCTCATTCGATACCGATATCCATGAGCGATTTATACGAAGATGAGCGTGACTTTACGATGGATGACATAAGTATGAATGGCATGAGGCTTTTGGCGGCGAGTTTGTGCCGATTCATTCCTGTTTTGGGGCTGGTGGATACAATCCCCCCCCGCGTGATATGGATCCGAGATATGCGTGAATTGACTTTCAAGGGGAGGCGCTTTGCCCGACCGGTCGGCACCGAATTAGTACCCCGTTCATTCTTAGTATCATCGACCAGAATTGCAAATTGTACACCGGGTACGATCGTTGCTGGTTCGACCCACCCACCCGGAAAGACGGATCCATCTCTAATATGTGCGAACCGATCAGGCAGATCGATAGACGTTCGGGCACTTAGTATCCCGAGGCGACAAAAGGAATTTCCTGCTCTGTCGCGCGGCAGACGCTTCGGCTTGTTATTAGGGGATGAAAACTGCCCCCCCCCCAGTGCGCTCGGGTATATAATCATGTGTTACTATGCGCGAGACCCGGCACCATTTGCTCATGAAGCCTTGTTCATCGGTATTTCCCACTTAGTTGTCTATGGTCACGCGAACGGATCAGTTCCGCTCAGACAAATCGTTCCTGACTATGACGACGTATGTATGGATACTGGTTCCAATCATTCCGAGGAATATGTTTATAGAGTCGGAAGGGCTGCTGCGCACGGTACAGTCATAGGGATTATTCCGACAAGTCCTTCCTCCACGTGCGGAAGCGAGATGAAGGACCCTCCGCCGGGAAAAAAACTTAAGCGTTTGCCCGCGTGGTACTTGGAACCCTCCATTGCCGGAAGCACCGCGAGAGGATTCACCAGACTATCCCGTGTTTCGGGTGGCTTAGCTGGATCAGCCCGATATGACTGGTCCATAGCAGACGCTCAGCGAGATGATTCAAACAATTCCGTGAGGTCCGCTGCCGAGTACGATTCCACTTCGGCGGCCCGCGGCGACTCGGAAAATCTCGTGGCAGAGTGCTCACGGTCAGATACACGTAGTGGTGGGTCTACCGGCGGTGAGATAGGATTCGCCCCCCGCGCCCAAGCAGGAACCCCGCCGGGTACGGCGTGGAATGCAATTCCGGCGGTCGTTCCATCGCCTGTGCTTGACGAAGAGGGATTTGGAATGACGAATGATATGACAGCCTGCGCCCCTGCCCCGGACCCTCGTGTCGTCAGCAATATCTCTGATTGGGTACAAATTGCGCCGTCCGCTCGGGAAAAGCGGACTCTCGCTAACCATCTGTGGATGAACCCAGATTCCGCCCGTGCCCCCCTCAACCCTCTTTGCTACGCCCACAAAAGGATCTCATCCCAAAGATTCTCAAGAATGATCGAGGAAGCGAAGTCCCGACCGAAAAGTGTGCCATCAAAGGATCGACCCGAAGTTCCGTGGGTCTGTATACCCATAGGATGCGGCGGGATAGGGTACCGGCAATCCAATCAATCGGTGTTACCTATTGGCAAACGATTCGTTTGGGACGGTTCGCTGCCGAGAGATCGTGCACTCGCGTTTTCGCACCAACCGTTCATGGATCAAGGAGAATTGGTTTTTGATCAAGGAGGCTCGATGCCGAAAGGGCTCCATGCCGTTCGCGAAAACAGCATAGGATTCTCCGAAGAGGCGGACCAACAACCCTCTGTTCATGACATAGACGATTTGGTGCTTTATTTAGCGTCCGCCGGTGAATCAACCGCGGATGGGGCGGCGGGCATTTACAGAGGGTCCGCCCCTGGCGAGCGGCCGAGTGCCGAGATGCTCGAGCGTACTGATGATATTGGTTTCCGCCGGTCGGAATTGACGCATTTATTTCACCCTGTGCATTCGTACCAAGCCCGGGCTTTTTTCGAATCTCCTTCGGATACGTTTGTTCGCTCTGAATTGCCAAACCACGAAAGATGGCTCGAAGTGGGTTCACCACCCCCCAAGGATCCCCCCCCCATCCACAGTACCCTTTCCGAGAGTCATCGATATTCGTTCAGAAATACCCGTGTAGCCAACGGGGCGCCGATGCATCAAGCGATAAAGATTTGTTCGAAGACTCAACGAACGACGAATAAGCGGCTGCTTCCTCGCCAGGATGAAGTCAACGCAGCGGAGGCGCTCCACACGTGTTACGTAGAATGAATCGGTACCTGCAGCTCCGTTTCTGCCACCCACCTTAGCCAACGAGTGGTTAGGGGGTAAAGCTGGACGGCGAGGTCAGGAGGAACGATTTGCTCGTCGGCTCAAACAGCTACTACTTTCTTTCGGAGCGGAGCCCGAAACGAATTAATTGGTCTCGCTCGGACTCAAACAACCGGGTCTCATTCTGTATACTGCTGCCGGGGCGAGTACCTGCTCTCGATCGATCACCGGACAGTGTATCAGGGGGGGACAGATGCTGGTGCGACCATCTGTCATAATGAAATGCTCGACCGACCGGCAATAAGCAGGGTTGACTTTATTTATTTCGCCCCGCCGATGTTTCAATTGGCCCGGGACTAAGCTTCGAGGGTTTCTTTCGGCGAACCGACCGATCGTCGTTGCCCCGGCAGATGCATCCGGCGGAGTCGCACCCGCATGTCCGTTTGGTACCACCTCGTTTCCTCGGGCGGACCGGACCCACCCGTCTCACCTCACCGGATCAATGGCGGCGCCATCCCCGCGCCGAAGCTGCATACGGCCGGATTTCTCCCACCCGCGCATGCGGCGGTGCCGGACGGTAAATAACATCGCGGTTGTTAATGAAGAAGCAGCCTGGCATGCGCCAGCAGGGGGGGCCGAAGACTTTTCCCTTTACGCGAGACCACATTCTGTGCTATAATATATTATGGAGCGAACAACTTCCAGAAGATCTGTTTCATGGCGCGTCTGTGCCGCACCGGCACCTATCGTCTCAGACACCACGGAGGGATGGCACCGTATTTTGGATTGAGGGCCCACCACCGGTTGGTCGATCACAAGGGGGCTCCCTGGAGATGAATGAATGAATGAATGACCCGGAGTCGGGAGCTCCGTAATAGTAGCTTACTCAGCAGCGGCCGAGCCCTTGCTTGCGATGGACGACGGGACAGCGGAGTCCGCCCCTTATCGCTTCAGTCAGCCGCCGGGATAGCTCAGTCGGTAGAGCGGAGGATTGAAAATCCTCGTGCCACCAGTTCGAGCCTGGTTCCCGGCGCACCAGCCATTACGGGGGTTCCATGATCGCATTGGATCGGTTAGTTAGTCTCGCCCGCGTGATTGTGGAGGGTGGTCGTGTCGTAGCGGGACTTCGCACCTCACGAGGAAGATGATGGATGGATTTACCAGATCCCTCCCTCCCCGGCCGCTACCTGTCAGCCCCCGTGCCCCTCCATTCCACCACCATTACTCTATTCTGATGCTCATTCGGATAGGTAGGAACGAGGCTGCTCCCGGTTCGTACGACGCAACAAGGGGGTGGGTGGCAACCTTATGAACCACCGGGATCTGCTGGAATGGGCCAGGACAATAGAGAGGGGTCGAATATTCATACTTTCCTCGCGCCGTAAGCAGGTGCGAGAGGCATGGCTTTCGATCTGATCAGGGATATATACTGTCAACCTATGCCCGTTCAAAGAGCCTTTACGCCGCGCAAACAATTCCAAGGAATCGCATTCGATTCATGCTCCGTGCCCCCGGAGTCAGAATTATGAGATGGTTAGCGGTGGTTGGTATCGCAAAGCGAGACCCGGCACTTCTGTTTTATTCGAAAAGAATCCTGTAGCTCGTGAAAATCAGGCACGGTATGATCTTTGCGCGGGGGCCGGCCGATCCGAGTATCGGGCATCGGTATACGTTTCAGACGTGGATGACTTTCATGAAAGGTCCCCGACATGTCATGCGATTCCCGTTCTTGGAGATCCGCGCTCTTCCGAACCCGGAGAACGGACGGAATTCTGGGATGTTTTTTCGAAACAGATGCTTTTATACATAATTCTTCGGGTTGATCTGCGTCATCCTGCACTTTCGCGGGGTGATGCACGCTAGCCGATAGTCCCCCTGGAGCCGCGTCACGAGCGCACTGGGCACGGGGATGGTTAGAACCATAGACGTATGAAGCGACAGCTACGGAGGGCCGATCCTCAGATTGGATTTGTGGGATCTCGATACCTTGGTGGTCAAAACCTGGAGGTCTGTGAGCTGACTCATGCTCGGCAAGCCGGGCTGGCAATTGGCCCTGCACCTTCCCATCACTCGCCGAAGTTGCGCAGGCATCTAACAACGTATTATAGTTCAATTTATGGAATTTGTAACAAAACCTCTCTGTGTTTCGTTCCACGCTGTCGTCGCATAAGTCTTGGATCCCCCGCATCATCACTGGGCTGGGAAGATACCGAGCATTCTCATTTCGGTTGTTCGAGGGAGGGCGGCATCTTCGCCCCATTTTCCCTTTAGGGCGAGCCCCAAGTGACTTGTCGAGCGATCAGCGTTTGCCACACCCTTCAAGGACGCATATTGGAGACGATTCTGAATTGATGGTTCGGGGTGAGGAATCTATTTCCTTCTCGAAGCTTATCCCTATAATTGTCATACGTCTCTCGAGAAACCTTCTCGCGAGGCTTTATGGTAGCATCTACAATAGCCTCCGGCTTCGGTGGGCGACCCGGCGGGTAAGTATCTGCGGGAATTGATTTATCCACTCCGCGAACGGTGCTGTGGGGATCGGTACTAAGCATGCCTCCTGTGACGGTACATGCTCCCATGGCGATCGCATGCTTGGGCTCAGGCGTCTGCTCGTACGATCTCACTAAGGAAGGAGCCATTTTCGTGGTCGCAGTGCCGGCCGTTATTATTAGGTCAGCCTGTCTGGGGCTAGATCTCGGTACTGAACCATGACGATCGGAATCGGATCGTGAACCGATTAGCGGAGCGAATTCGGTGAAACAACAACTAGTGCCATAGGGGGGAGGCCGTGAGCTGGGGAGCCTAGCCCGATTCGTGAAATCATTCGGAGTGGTCGGTATGATCGAATCCGGGGTTGCTGCCCGATCCACGCCGGGAGTCGGCCGCCCCATCGAATTAACCACTGGATTCACGGAATCGTTCCCAATACTGTTATCGCACCCGAAACATTCGTAAGTTGAGACCGTTCCAATGCTCCTTTTCGCCGCGCGTAGACCGAGCCAACAATCGGAATAGCGACGGAAGTGGAAGCTTCGGTGAAAGCGGATACACCCGATTCGCGAAAGCTCGTGGCCCATGGGTGGAGAGAAACTGTTTCGGCATCAGGAGCGACAGGGACTGAGGCGAACATGTAGTAACGAATCTGGAATTGGGTTCGAGTGTCTCCCATAGATTCCATACCCGATTCGTAACCAAGGAACTTTTCTGGCCCTCCGCTGACGGGTGCCACAGTGCCAGGAATCGGGTAAGCTGCTAGGGGGGCGGGACTAGCTGTTAGTGGGGATGGCAGGAGGGGATTGTACTCGAGGATCGAGAGCATGAATATACCCCTCCCCTGCCGAAATTCCGAATAGATTCGATCGAGCGCGAAAGAAAGTACTCGTTATATATATATAAAAGGCCCCCGCCGGATCCGCACGTAGTTGGGCACGCGCGCAGCCTTATTCGTCATTTGTTGCACCGGTCCTTATCGATCCTTTATTATCGACCAGCCACGTCATACCAAACAATCAATAATTTCTGTCAGTGGAAGGTAGCCCCGGCGGCGAGCAGGAGGAGTAGGAAGACGACCTGCATTTCGTCACTATCGGTCATTTCATGGTTCTGTCAAAAAACAGATTGTGGGGTTGGTCTCATGCCGCCGCATCAGGTTCGTCGAATGGGGATAAAAAAGGCGGCCCCACAGATCTGAACCACGGGCATTATCGGTGAAAAAATGAGTTTCGTTTCTCTCTCGTGGCTGGATGCTATTACTCCAATTCTGATAACCCGGAGCAGGATGCTCTCCCGCATAGGGGCTCGGTCGGGGAAGGAAAGGCCGACCGAGTCCGTCCTGCCCGAAGGAGGGGCGGGCAGCAGGGTCTACGGCTCCACGCCCGAAGTAGCTCGAACAGTCCGAAAGTACCTCGAAGAGTTTGCCGTGCTGCTGACGGACGTAAGTCAGTTCGACGGCATCCACTAGCAAAGAGTGTCCGTCGCCTAGATGGAAGCGATTCGATGCACCCGCCTCGGAGGCGGCAGGAAAAGGCAAAGCCCATGGAACGAGACGAACAAAATGGAATATCTGTGGGTCCACCGTACCCTCATCCCTGCAACATCCAGCAATGATTAGTCGACACGAACAACCGGATCTGACCATATATATTGATGGAGTTAATCTGGCGGGGTCCATGCAAACAAACTGAGATATCTGATGTCACGCTATTGCTCTCCAGCCACCCCGCGGAGCTAGATACGGGTACTTGTATCTAGCATCATTTTCCCCCTCCGTACCGAGCGAATCGAGGAACAAACGAATGTTGTTTGGCATCATGCCATCGGTACACGCAGCGCGAGGTGCTCCCCGCCGAGCCACGACCCCTCCCTCCTGCTAAGGGTTCCACAGTATTATCTGTCTCTCGCCCGCCGGTTCGGTTAGGGTACGCCACAGATACTTGGGTGTAAGCGACTGATTGCCTACTGGTGAAGTTATGATTATAATGGATGATGCGGATAATGACCTACTTAACTCAGCGGTCAGAGTATCGCTTTCATACGGCGAGGGTCATTGGTTCGAATCCAATAGTAGGTAAAACCTCTTTCTTGTACCGTACCCCGCCCATTTTTCGACGGGGGATATAAGAAGTTAGTTTCAATACGAATGTTTCATCTCTCCAGCCAATCCCTCCCCGCGGAACCCCTTCTTTATTGCGTCATTCCGCCGGGCGGGCCAGTTCGCTCGGGGGCAAGAGCAGCGACCGCGTCTAACCGTGCCTTAGCCCTTCTGAATGCTGAATTAGCCTCGATAGTCTGTTTCCCTCCTTTGGCTTGAGCTGGTTCAGCCCTAGCTCTTAGATAAACTTCCCGAGCCTGTTGGGGATCAATATTCACGGCTTCATCCGCTTCATTTGCCGATGCGGTTGCTCGATTCTCATCCACCACAGCAGGACCGCCCATCAGCGCCGGAATGGACCATTGCCCATCGATACGTATTTTGGGTGTCCCTATGTCCGGGGCTGCGGGGGGTGGAGCGTGGTTAGATAATACGCCGATTTGACCACTACTTGTGGATAGAATAACCTCCTGAGCTTCCGGATTCCGAACAACTTGATTAGGAGTCATCGCGCGGGGGTTTGGAGTCGTTTTTTCAGATCTCCGCTCATTAGACCATTGCAGCCTTCGCGGTCGCTTCATCGATATTACCTACCGGGTGGAAAGGTTGTTCGGGAGGACTATCTAATTCTCCGGTGGGGACCATTTGAAAACCCTTGGTGGTTTCTGCGGGAGTGACGTGTTTCCCTGGAGAACCGGTAAGCACCTCTGCCACGAGAAGGGGTTGCGATAAGGAACGTTCTATCTTTCGCGCTCTCGCCACAGGCAAACGATCTTCCTCCGGTGATTCATCAAGTCCAGGAATAGCTGTAATGTCTTGAGGTTCCTTGTAACGTTGCGGAGTTTGCTTCACTCCCTGCGCAGTTCTGTAGTGTTGCTCGCCTGCAATCCGGGGTTGAGGCGTGGTAGGAGTTGGATCTGAGGGATCTACTGCTGGGTGAGTACCCTTGGCAGCTAATCCCCTAGAGAGCACGGTGGTAGCATCCGAATGCGCGAATGTTGTGGCAGGAGCAGGGTCGGTCAAATCGTCCGCGGGTACATGGACCGCTTGAGTGGGGGTGGTAGGTCCCTCTCTTGTGGAAGTAATTCTTTCTTGCGAAGAACCCGTTTCTGTGCCGGGCGTCGGCTGATGGCCCACAGCGGGAGGCATTCTACCTGATGGAGCGGAGACTTCGGATCCCGCTTGAGCAGATCGAGGGGTATTGTCGGTGGACGGGGGTACGTCTTGCTTATTAGGATCCCTGGGATATTCGGCCGTGGTTGAAGCGGTTGAACCAACTCTCGTACGAGCTCCCGGTGGTTCATTCGTCTGACCGTGGGCCAAAGCCACTTTTGGTTCGGAAATATTCTGTTCATTAATCACCTTCGGTTCTTTCATTTCCATGTGAAGGTCGTTCCCCTCGCGGGTACGCTCTCCCACCCCGCCGGATACGGATACGCCCCCGTGGGCCTTGGCAGTGTTGTTAATCGATTCCATGATCGGTGCTGTTTTTCCTACCCCGGCCCCCCCGGACAATCCAATCTTTCCTCCACGGCGGTGAGGAGCTAACAGATCTACCACTTTGGTCCCCGTCTCAGAGATCGGTAGTTTGGTATCTGACTGCGCGGAGGCTGGAGCGGTTCTATGGGTGGGAGGTTTTGTGCCGGCACCCACGGAACCTAAATCATCGACAGGTTCCCCAGGAACATTGAGGGTTCGTCCAGGAGTAGCTTCACCGACCGGCACACTCAGGGGAGCTCCCGTGTCAAGAACTTCCATTCCCCTCGTTGGGCCATCCGTCGCGCTCGTAGCTGCAGCTCGCACCTCATTATTCCCCAGGGATTGTTGTACCTCGCGAGTGGCATTGATTTCTTGACCAGCCGGATTTCGGCCTTTGACCGTCGAAGGATTGTAGATGCCAGGCATCTCGTCCGGGGAGGGAGACACATCTGGGACTGGACCAATAATCTGGGTAGTACGTCCCACATTCCCGGAGCGGGGGGCGACCCCGGAAGCGAGAGCATTGATTTTCGTGGGATCCCGGTGGTATTGGATTCTCCGCCCGCTGATCGTACTGATCAGGATCTTCGGTACTAGATCGTTCGATGGAGTGGCACCCTAGTTCACTCATACATACTTGGTGCAAATCAGTTCATTCCTTTGGTTCCGACCGCCCTCGCGGGATATAACAGCACCACTTACCCTTACTTGCGAAACAGTTTTGCGTTTCGGGGCGGCCTTGACGAACTCATACCATGATACATAATAAGATTGAACTCAATCCCGATCATATTATTGTCCTTCCTGCCGCTCCTGGTGCCCCCCCCAAGACTCTACACAGATATTCTATATCCTCCACTCGCTCCTCGTCAATCAACCGATTTCACGCTTGATGGGCTACTCTACTCTGGGTCGGTGCCGACGCGGAAGGGGAAACCCCGCCAGCAGCTACGGGGGGATCCCGGCGGAGCCACGGGCGGCGCCATTCATTCATTCATTCATCTCGGGCGGAGGCGCTTCCCACGCGCGGTCGCGGCAAGGCGATCATTCCTTCCCTGTTGGCCAAGGCATACGGTTTGGGCGGGGGAGGCCGGTCCGCCGCCCCCTCTCGTCCGATCTTATCCTGAACGAACAGTCATTACTCAACCCAGTAAGTAAATGCTCGAGTTCGAACCCTGTTGTCCTTTCCTCTGGCAGAGGCGGGGCCCTCTGTGACGAAGATGATTCCACGGATACTGACCAACCGCCCCGCCGGCCGGGTTGCGTGACGTATTGAGAACAAGATACAATGGTAGTGCCTTGCTGTCGAGGAAGATCGATCCTGGAGCCCGGCCGGCGGCCAGCCCGGGCGGTGCAACAAATGAAATGCTTTGTCGTCCGCGATCGAGTCATAGAACGAACGTTTCATCCGTCGAGCAGACCTCATTCATCATCCTTGCAAGAGTTATTGATTGAACTTCGGGGAGGAACCCACGTCACCGCAAACAGAAACCAAAGCAAGTGTTGGATCCAAGGCCGGCGTGAGGGATTACAGATTAACTCATTACACTCCCGATTACGAGACTCAAGCCACCGATATCCCGGCAGCATCCCGAACGACCCCGCAACCCGGAGCGCCGGCCGAAGAAGCGGGAGCCGCAGTAGCCGCGGAATCCTCCACCGGCACGTGGACTACCGTTTGGACCGACGGACTTACTAATCTTGATCGTTATAAAGGTCGGTGCTACGATATCGAACCCGTTCCCGGGGAAAAAGATCAATACATTGCCTATGCAGCCCATCCTTCGGACCCGTTTGAGGAAGGTTCCGTTACCAACATGTCCACCTCCATAGTGGGTAATGTTTCTGGATCCAAGGCCTCACGAGCCCTGCGTTCGGAGGATCTGCGAATCCCCCCCGCTTATTCCAAGACCTTCAAAGGTCCGCCTCACGGTATCCAAGTCGAAAGGGATAAATCGAACAAACATGGCCGTCCTTCGCTGGGATGTACTATCAAACCCAAGTTGGGTCTATCCGCTAAAAACTACGGCAGAGCAGCCTATGAACGTCTTCGTGGTGGACTCGATTTCACCAAAGATGATGAGAACGTGAATCCTCAACCATTCATGCGTCGGCGAGACCGTTTCGTATTCGTAGCGGAAGCTCTTTATAAGGCCCAGGCTGAGACAGGCGAGATTAAGGGTCATCACATGAATGCTACTGCGGGCGCGTGCGACGAAACGATGAAGAGGGCAGAATCCGCTAGGGAATCGGGAGTGCCCACCGCCATGCATGACCATTCGACAGGAGGTTTTACCGCAAATACTAGTCTGGCCTATCATTGCCGAGACAATGGTCTACTCCCACATATCCATCGCGCAACGCATGCTGTTATTGACAGACAAAGAAATCATGGTACTCATCCCCGTGTATCGGCCAAAGCATCACGCACGTCCGGTGGAGATCACATCCATGCTGGTACCGTGGTGGGTAAGCTTGAGGGGGAACGCCAAGTAACCCTAGGTTTCGCGGATCTGCTTCGGGATGATCATATTGACAAGGACCGAAGTCGCGGTATTCATCCCACCCAAGATTGGGTATCCATGCCTGGTGTCCCGCCCGTCGCCTCCGGAGGCATTCACGTTCGGCATATGCCCGCTTTGACCGAAATCTTTGGAGACGATTCTGCACTACAACCCGGCGGGGGAACTTCGGGCCACCCTTGGGGGAACGCACCAGGTGCAGTAGCTAATCGAGTCGCTTTGGAAGCTTGTGTACAAGCCCGTAACGAAGGACGTGATCCCGCTCTTGAGGGTAATGAGGCTATTCGTGAAGCTAGTAAGTGGAGTCCTGAACCAGCTGCGGCTCGCGAGGCACGGAAAGAAATCAAGTCCGAATTTGATACGGTTGACATTCTTTGATACGACTGACATTCTTTGATACGGCTGACGTTTTGTGGAAGGTCCCCCGATAGGGGCGGGCCACTATCCCCTATCGGACCGACCCCTCGAATCATACCGAGCATGTTTGTTGCAACGGCACGACGCGAGCGGTGGGTAATTAATACTTCACTCACCTCACCCCCGCCCCTTGGGCCAGAGGTAGGAATGATGAGTGAATTGGCTTCAGCCATCCGTAGGACTCACTAACAACGAATCGTTATTGCCCGCCGGTCTAAGGAATCATATATGATCGATCCCTTCATCAATGACGAGGTTCGCGGCTATCAGCCGGCCGCCGGTCTTCAGTCCCGACCGGGCGGCTAGGGAGGGGTGGTTTCAAAATATAGCCTGCTCGCCGGGAATGAATGTGGGATGTAGGGTGATGTTTTGACCCCGAACCTTGAAAAGCCGTGGAGATCGCCGGCCGTATGTCTTCCAACTCGCTCGGTTGAATGTTCATCGTCCGTCATAACCCTCGCCCGAATCGGATGGAACGGTCGGTCCGGAGGCGTGGGTCGGTTGTATCGGCGGAATAAGTGAATGAATCGCGTAGATGGGTGATCGCCGGCCGGGTCGCCGCACGGGCCGGGCATTCGCTCGTGTGATTCACTACTGAAACGACTTGAATGAACTTTACCCTCATGCGGGCGGGGGGAGTCATAACTATCTATATCGACCCTCCTCCCTCCTCCTGATTCCAGGGGAGCACGAGTTTGTAGGCCGTTACTGGTATAGTGGATACGCTTATCCGGTTCTTTCGATAAGGAGAGTTCACGTCCCGGACGAGCCGGTACGCGGCGCAGGACCGAGGAATCAATCGGAATACCTATTGGGAGGGAAGGAGGGGTGGGGGGGGCAGGCACATTTTGAAACAGCTGTCAGTTACCCGCCGAGTACTTTCAAAAACTCGATACTACGTGGGGACCACGGAACATTGTTGGGGGAACGTGCCGCCCCGCCCCATCCGTGAGGAACGAGCATAGGTATCATCCGCAAACAAATGGGAGGTACTTATAGAACTGAACCTCTAAATGATGACGGCACCTGACTGCACTGCACGGATGAAAACATGATTGCTCGGGGCGCTCCTGAACCCTACGATGAAGATTCTCATCAGAACCGTATAATCTTTCGTCGGAGACGGGCGGGTTTCTTTTCAAACTGCCCGATTGCCATCCCGCTCGATATATATGATGACTCGAGTTATAATATTACTCTCTATATAGGAACGGATTATTGCACAGTCACAATCCTGTTTCGGTTTGAGGTGAGCGCCGAGTTTGCGGGAGGGATTCGACTCGGTCAGCGGGTATTCCTGCTACAGGGACGGGGCAAGCATTTCACAATTATACATGTGCGTGAGTGGGGAATGAGTTCTGGCCCGAGCGAGTGGGAAGAAGAAAATGTTCAATCAAGGAAATCTGATCCCCGACAGACGGGGGAAGCGAAGTTATCACCCACCTGGCACCCGTCCTAGCAGCGCCGAGTGACGGAAGTAATCCCACCAGCCCCCCCGCTTGCTCTCGCTCATCATAAGCCCAAATACCCTCTTATCCGAGGTGACTTTCATACGGCAGCCTCTCATCCACCCTCTGTATTTGTGCCTCCAGTGGGTCTAGTCCCCCCAGCAATCACGATGGCCTTCTCGCTCGTACATACAGAGGGGGACGAGATTGCATGATATCTCGTGCGGCGTGGCCGCATCATCACGGTGAATGTATCCCGCTGCTCGTACTCATCCCCGGCCCCATCCCAGTCATGAATGTATTCACCTTTTGCTCGTTAGGAAGGACCAAATGTGCTGACCCCACCCACCCCTTGCTCGAAGTCCGAACGCGCCGCATTGTAAATGCCTCTCCAAAGAAATTGCTTTCAATATGAGCTAATTACGGGTCCAGCCGTATAATACATAATTCCGCCGATTGATTGATGATTCACCCCGTATCCGTACCGGCGAAGCGGCCGGCGGTTTCGGGCGGGCACTGGATCCTCCGCGAGTGTATGTATAGGGTTAGATAGAAATGAGCAGGTGGGCGGCGATCGACAGTTTTGCCTCTGCGAATGGGAATGATTTGATTCCCACATGCATATCCGTGGCGGGGTTTATAGGAGGAGGAATAATGACCTTGAATTCCTTACACCCGTCCCATCAGATTTCACATCTTGGAGGCCTTGCTACGGATCAGCAATCCGAATGGCCTCGGGTAGAACCTATCGAAGGGTCTCGAAGGGTGGGTAATTTGTTTCGGGCTCGCACAACTTTGCCAGGCGCACTAGGGTTTTTCTCGGTCGGAATCCCTAGCTACCTTGATAGGGATTTGACGCCGCCCCTCCCGCCATCTCAGCTCACTCCCCTTGTCCCGCAAGGGATTGTAATGTGTTTCTATGGTATCTCGGGCCTGTTCCCCAGCCCTCACTCGTGGCGCACGATCCCGTGGAGCGTAGGTAGTGGCTGCGATAGGTATGACAAGCAAGGAGGAATGATTCCTTCACCGCGTTGGGGATTCCCGGGAGAGACTCGTCGGATCTATACTCGATTTCCTTTGGAATACGTACAAGCGATACGGATGGAAGAAGGTATCGATTCTCGCCACGTCCCTCGCATGAGGATGGAGGGCGGCCAGCAACAGAATGTTCTTCCGATCCGTGCCGGAGAGCATCCGACCCCGCGGGACATGGAACGAGAAGCTGCCGAATCAGCTCGTTCCCTAGATGCCTCGATTGAAGGACTCGTCGAGGGAGGGTGAACCTCGACGAACTCGATCGGGATTAGCCATTGGGCCCTGGAGCAGCTGATTGATGGGCGTTCGACGGAAGGAAGAAAGTGATGACGCGTTAGAGGAGGACCAAGAGATTGGCCCGGCGGAGGCATGGATAGCACTTACGAAACCGAGATCGTACCGGGTGGTTAGCCGGTGGAGTGATCATCAAACCCCGCTCCGCCCTCAGTCAGCGCGTACGAGGCTACTAAACAGATGTCAAATATAAATATTTGCCCTACGAAATATCAGTCTCGTATCCGGCGGGGCGCTCTCGGTCGGAGAGCCAGCCCACCGTACATGGCTACGGAAGTAGGTGACTTCTTCGTCGTACATTGTGGTGTTCCGGAACGCAGAATGGGCATTTCTCCATCAAATACTTCGAATGAATCCAGATCGGTATCAGATATGGTCTTCACTGAAGTCTCACAGCCGACGAAGGAGAGGCTGCCGGGTGAGACGGAACAGATTAATAGGAAATCATCGGCTTAGGTCGAGGTAACTTCGAGCGGGTTCCTCCATCGGGAATGGTCTCCTCGAGCTCCACCCCCGCGAATCGGGGGCGGGGCCAACTCCTCGAAGGATAAAGGACTTTCTTTCCCGCGCAAGACCAAACGACGCGGGAATCTACGCAGCTCCTGTATTCGCATTTACGGCGAATACTGTACCTGGTTCGGTTCCGCAATCTGTACCATGCATAGATCTAGAACGGGGCTTGGTCGACCGGCACTCCAGGCATCGATCCGAATGGCTGAGCAGAAATGGGCCTGCTTCTTCGAAGATTTGACCTCGTTCGATGACCCAACCCTGGCTGGGGCTGCTGCCACCCCCACCGACCCTAGATCAATCCGGGGTAGAAGTAGTATACTCTTCCCGCCTAACCCCGCACCGAGCCTTCTCGCACTACCGCAATTGCATGGTCGCGAACACATGGAGTCTCCCGCGACGGAACGCTTAAGGCATCCACCCCGCGAAAATCTTTGAAACGAACCATCGGACCACGCCGAATAATACTTATGCCGGGGTGAAGCTGGTGACTCGATCAATCCCGATCCTGATCGTAATGAGCGCAATAATGGCTCGGCCTCCCACCTCGAAATCACATCCGATCTCTGCGCAGCAGGGTTATGAAAACCCTCGAGAGGCCACTGGGCGTATCGTATGTGCCAATCGTCACTCGGCGAAGAAACCCGTGGATATCGAGGTTCCGCAGCCTGTACTCCCGGATACCGCACCCGAAGCAGTCGTGAGAATACCTTATGACGCGCGAGTGAAGCAAGTACCGGCTAACGGTAAGAAAGGAGCTCCGAACGCGGGAGCCGTCCCCATTCCACCCGAAGGATCCAAATTGGCTCCTCCCGAGCGTATCACTCCCGAAATCCGGGAGAGAGTGGGTAATCCTTTCTTTCAGGCTCATCGTCCCGATAAACAAAATATTCCGGTGACAGGTCCCGTCCCTGGTGCGAAGCACAGTGAGATTGCGTCCCCCATCCTCCCGCCGGACCCTGCCACCGAGGAAGGGGCTCATCTTCCGAAGTACCCAATATATGTGGGTGGTAACAGGGGGAGAGGACAAATTCATCCCGATGGGAGCAAGAGTAACAACACAATTTGCAACGCCTCAGTCGCGGGCAGAGCGAGTCAGATTTTGCGCAAAGATAAGGGTGGATATGAGGCAACGACTGATAATACACCGGATGGTCGTACGGTGGTTGAGACCGTGCCGCCAGGACCGGAACTCACCGTTACGGAGGGTGAATTGACTAAAGCCGATCAACCGTCAACCAATAATCCTAATGTAGGTGGATCCGGTCAGGGAGACGCAGAAATAGCACCTCAAGATCCGTCACGCGTTCAAGGTCCTTTGTTATTTCCTGCATCGGTTATTCCGGCACAGACACTCCCAGTACCTAAGAAAAAACAGTTCGAGAAGGTCCAATTGGCCGAGATGAAGAACTCCCAGGTCGGTCCGGTCCTCTTCACACCGCGAGTCGCAATGCCCGTGCTGAGTCGTCAATCGGCCGGGGCAATGACAGAGAATTTGCGTCGTTCGTGCCAAGGAAGGCACCAACTATGTTATGTATGGTAGGCGCCGCGCGCGGTGTGTGATTAGGTATATGGATCCGTGATTGGGGAGGGGACGAAGAGCTCCCTCCGCTCCGGGAGCCTAACCTCTTCTCCTGATTTGGCCTCGCCCGGCGTAGCCGCCCTGCCCCACTCTGCGAAAAGACCGCGGCGAATTCGATTTCGCTGGCCCAGGCCCAGGCGGCGGGCGGAGTCGGTCGAGTCTCCACGCTCGTCAATCACCGGCACTCACCGGGGAGATTCGGTTCGCGAATTGCCGGATCTCTTGCTCATTGACCCCCTTCCCCCTGCGGCTCGGATAATACGGTCCGGAACAGGGAGCGGCAGGGCAGCGCATAGCGCGAGGTCAGGGGGCGGATGCTGCCGGCGACTGGGGTTAAGGATACTCTCGCAGCCCCCTATTATGTATGTTCGAGAAAACGAATTGTGTTTGATACTACAAAGAACCGGATTATCCTCGGGCAGGAGGAGGCGGGATCCACCGCGCAGCCCCGCCGGCTTTTGCGGAGACTAATAATCATTGATTATGGGCCGAGGTCTCATCATTCAACACTATGAGCATAAATGATCCGCCGCGGCTCGCTCGGGACTCGTGATCACGCGCGATCTTCGTCATGCAGGATATGTAGCATCGAAGGTATTATGTCATTGTTCTGCATATTCAATCGACCGACGCGCGGGGAGGGCGGGGAATAGCGTACTACCTACCATACGTTACGCTCCCGTAGCGGCTATAGTCCCGCCCCTACACCCTACTGCCGTATGTTCCATACCAACGGAAGATAATTGGCTTCATCTAACTTCACTCAACTTGATATGTAATATGACGACGCGTTTGACGCTCTTCGACGTGGTGAGGGGGAGACATGAATGACTCGAGGCAAAACGGAGGACGACCATGAGTTTAGTTAGGCGATCGATACTCCACACATTATTTACATTTACCACGAGCCCGAGCGGAACGGGTGAGGCGCGCGGCACGGTTTGTACTGTTGGCTGGACTGACCAATATATAGAAAGAACCGGCCCTGCATGCGTACGGCGCTGCCCACCCATCAGCCGATGGATGTAGGTCCAAGTCATCCACATCCCATTGTCATAGGGATGACCCTGATCCAGGGTGTGGACCATGAAAAGAGATACCTACTGAACCGATCACAAGGGTACCGACTGTAGTGCCTACCAGCCACGGAGGGGTCCTTCCGGTGGTATTAGCCGTCTATCCTACTTCCTTTCATGCCTGACCAGGTGGCCATGGCTGCGCATGGGCGGTCACGGGCGATCGGCGGAATCCTAGGTCTTTACGACGCGCGGCGGACCAATGAACTATTTGGCATGATTGATTGGAGGAGTGATTGGGGAATGAAACAGCGGGTGCGGGGATTAGTAACGGCCCCCAGTAAAGGCTGGTACGGTTCAATTCCACACTTTGTTCGTTCGGATTCCGTTGTGTCGTAGCTTCGCGCTCCGGGTAGGATTCGCCGCTGTATGGATTGCGTTGCTGGTATTGATCCTGGGAGGGGGACCGTAGGTACGGCTGGTCCATGAATGGCCGGCCATCTGGCTGTGGGGATCGGATGAGTTCTATCTATAGTCATTGCTATCCTCTGCGAGGATCCAGTGAATCCATCGATTTGTTCCGACGAATCGAAACGGCCAGTTATTAATGGAATATCTCGCCGGCTCTCCGTGGAATACTCGTTTGGTCGAGGACTCCCGGAAACGTCATAAGCCGAGCCCGTACTGACAAATAACCAACCCGCGATGGACAAGGGAGGTATGGTGATGCTATGAATCACCCGATATCGAATACTGGTGACAATGTCGGCGAAAGGGCGTTCTCCCGTGCTCCCAGACATGGTTAGCTTAGCTCCGTGTTACATGTTTCCCGTAGGCGCGGGGGTGGTATCGATTCCACGGAGCAGAGCCAGCCAGGGGGTATAATCCACTGAAATTTCCTTGAAGCCCCGTTAGATTGTCGACCCTGCTGCGTAGAGGGTATCCCCTAAGTAAGCGTGCTAGACCAGTATAGCTAGCGTATCTTCAACGTGGCAAGACAGGTTGGTTGCTCCCGGGAATACCGGTCGGGCGAGAGATGAGCTGGAATACTAGAATAGAATATACGGTAGTACCTCGCCCCACTAGGCGTGGGAGGGGGGCAGGCAGACGAGCACAGCCGTCGTCACATCGTTCCATGCACGTGAGATCACTAACTAATCCCGATCATTGCTAGATTCGGTCGGCTGCCCGGCGTCAGCCGCGCGCGAATCGGCATTTCCGAGGGCCCGCCGCGGAAGAGACGGCAAAACCATGCGTGCATCGCATCATGTCTACGGCGGTCGCGACGCATAAATGAGTGGGAGGGAATTAATTCCGCTCACTTGATCGAGTGAGCGGAGACGGCTGACCGGGCCAGGGCAGCGCTGTGACAATACCGCGCCGCCCGTCCTCTAGGTCGGGGATGGGCAAAAAACGTCATGTTCCGCACATAGGGAAGTAAAGGTTTGTACAGAGGTAAGTATGGAGAGAACAGGGCACGGGAAAAAGCAGTGCGAACGGCATGACGGCAGGGTGGCGATCGCGCGTAGACGACCGACCATGAAATCATGGAATTTCTGGTTCGATTGAAGCAGGGTCAATCCTCACTAAGGTCCCCGGAACTGACTGTCATAATTTGCCTATCCATCCGCCGCATCATACAGTTCGGACTAGACAGGGGGCCCGAGCATACCGTCGTTGTTCCGCACTTACGGGATACGTGCGGTAGTGTATGTATCTCACACCCCTATTCGTCTATATATATATCCATCTATATGGGTATCTACAGAAGACGGATAGGCATGGATGGGTACGGGGTCAATACTGATTGACTATGAGTGAAAAGCCGTTCGCCAATCCCAGCAGCAGTGACGTATCTATCACTCTCCGATGGAACAACGTAAGCACCTGGATAATTGCATCACGGAGGTGTATACTAAAACCGTTATCGTTGTCAAGTGTCCCTGTCTCCGCATTACGCCCACCATATTCGATCACCCGGGACTTCCTTTGGCTGCCCTAGCTTCAGCTCCGGTTCCATCCATCGGTCTCCGCAAGATACAAATTCCTTGATACCGGATGAAATATCGTACGGATCCGCCGAAAGAAAGGAGGGGAGAATGAATCCTTCCGAACGGAATATTGAGCTGACTGAGGGATCTCCAGGGTTTCGCTTAATGGGTGGGACTGCCCGCCGGATGTACCATGGTTACTGAGACTCGGAGCATACTCGGGGACTATATATACAAAGAAAGGCCAGATATCACCTTCGTTGGCCCAGGGAGGGAAAACGGTTGAAGCTCCACTACCCGGAACCGTATCGGGTTTGATTCCAATAACTTCAGCTGGACCATCCGTAACTGCATATTTGCAACACCGCCGCGGCGAGCGATGATCGGATCAGTTGGATGAGAGATGAAACGACGCTCATGAGAACACGCCCGCTTTTTCGCCCACCGCCCGCGAGCGGATACAAATCGGATCCTATCAATGATTATACGGGTCAACGGATCGAAGGAGCCAGGGACGCGGCCAATTCTATGTATGGATAAGTTTATTATTACCATAACGATGCTACCGCGCGCTCTGTAGGATTCGAACCTACGGCATCGGGTTTTGGAGACCCGCGTTCCACCGGACTGAACTAAGAGCGCTATTTGGTTTGCTCGGTGCGTGAAGGTGGGAGCTTCAGGTAAGGAGGAACTCGCAAATGAATACATGCCTCTGAGTCTTGACTCCAACCCCCGCCGAGTCAATATTGATTCTGTGCTGGGTCCTCGGCTACGCGGTCCCCATGGTCAGGGATTAGACGATGGATGGGATTCGAACCCGCGGCGGGCGTTTCGCACTCCGCAGCAAGAGCGCCACCGAGCTGGTTGCGTCGCGCTACTGCCGATCTTCCACCCGGAACCACTCACTCCTTGCGTCATATCTATTGTACCTCATCGGAACCACGATGTCAAATCGACTCGACCCCTGCCCGCCGTCCGCCCCCGCTAATTGCGATCGATCCCCTTACTCGTGTTTGAGGATGAGCGGGACCCTCTTATCCCATCAGACCCTACACCAGCTCCAGCGTGTTTCGGGAAGGAATAAGGGTTTTGTGGCGGTATCCGCCGGAGACTCAATCCGTTGTGATGAACCCAGCAAGCACCGCGCAGCCAACTCGCCCGCGCACGCGCGTTCGCGAGCAGTTATCTATCGCGTGGCGGTTGGATGGTCACAACCAACCAAACCATAGTATTACGAGATACCCGCCTTGTTGCCCACCTCAAACCTTTTCCTTCCCACCCGGCAACCCCCTCCCATCGGTGGATGGGCCACCATTTTACCGTGCAGCACCGTACGGTATAAAATCGTCGTATGCTCGGTATGAGAAGGGGACCTTTTCACGAATCCGAAATTTGGTTAAAATCTTTCGGATTCGCGTCGAACTGGAAAACGATATATTGGTCGGGGAATTAATGGAAAGGGAGGAACTTACGACGCAGGATGTCAAAACATATCCCCCCGCAGCGCCTGTCCTAGCCATGTCGCGGTTTGGATCTTTGGCCGGTTCATCGATTGAGATTAATCGTTTCTTTCCGGACGCTCCAGTTTCCCCTCCCGCTTAGGTTAGGGAACCCTAACTGTCTCGGCCTCTCCGATCGTCCGTGCGGTAACCTCAGGAATTTCAATGGCTTCGATCGAATCGGCTTGTTCATATCCCACTCCCAGCACGGGTTCGGATAGGGGAGCCAGCCTGACACGTCTGTTCCATCGATGGGAAGGGGGGTATAAGGATCCAAAATCTCCCCACCACCACTACTATGTATATATAGTAATGAATACAGTCTCCGCCGGATCGGATTGGTAGGTAGCACGGGGGCATCGTAAGGTGGTTGGTCATCTCGATCAAAACGTTACTCTCTCCCGCCGCAATCCCTCATCGGTATGATGATGAAAACGAATTTGCACCCCGTTCGGCAGACTGTGGCTGGTACTAGGGATGTAAGAGCGACAATTGACCTGGAACGTACCGGGCGCGCCCGGACCGGACGGAGTGGTGCTGGTGGAAAATCCTCAGGTGTTTCCGGCCGGATACACCACTCCACCTGGGAGAACCGTCGCGATACGCCTACTCGATCGAATGGAATCAACGAAACATCGTACTAACCGTCAGTCATCAGCCACCACGGGGAAGCGAGGGAACAGGGGTTTGATGGGCCGAAGCCCACGAAGGGAACTACGAACGGGTCCAGGTTGTCCTCTCGTAGGCGTCTGCTACCATCACTGGTCGGCGGACCAGGAGAAACTGTTGATCACAAAAATACGAGTTCACCCCGAAGATCTCCCAGCAAGCGGGGGAAGATCTTGCCCAAGCGAATGAACAGATCAACTTCGAAACAACAACGTCTCATGACTACTGCCGCGAAGCGAGCTCGCATCTCAGCCCTGTCACCCTCTATCGTCAGTAACGAGATCCAATTGATTCTACTCAAAGGTAAGCACGATTGATCGGGTGGTGGCATGGAACTGGGATGAAACGCATGAGAACCTCTTTCCGGCGGCCGGACCGGATTTGAGGCGGTTCGCCCGCCACCCACCGGCTGTAGTCACGCGCGGGAGCGATTGCCCGAGCGAGGGAGAGAGGCTCTACTCGCCGCCGCCACCATCACTTGCCGAGATTCCCAAGATAGCGTTGGGGGCTGCCGATATCTGGTACAGCCATCCATCTGCGGCGGGCACTTGACGATCCGACAAAACTTGGTTGGTGGGGGTGGACAAATGCCGAATGGATTTTGCGTAGGAGAGTCCGGCAGGGCTATCCGCGGACGCTCTCTGACATTTATCTCTGTCTCGGCGGTGGGAAGCCATAGCCCGGACCATCTGCTGCTTACTGGCTCGAACAAGCCTCAAATGAGCTCCTCGAAATCCCGACGCTAGTTTCATTCCATCTATTTCTCTGATTCTGCCGAGACGCGTTCCACCCTTGTCGTTGTTGTTCACCCTGGTTGGTCAATCACCGACCGCCGGCCGAATGCTCGGGTGGATCGTAGTGGAAAGATTCTCACATATCCCCTATTGTATTTGTCTCCATCTATTCCTTCCGGGGAGACACAAGAACGTGATGACAATATCTGACCGAATCGCGTCGCGAGGGTCGGGTCATTTCGACGAGTTGACAGATATTGGATTGGGATCACTCAACGGGCGGGATATTGCTTCAGGACCATCCATCGTCCCGTTGCCCGAACGCGGGGGAATGCGACTCCGGCGGAGAATTGCGTTTCATGCGTAGGGTAAGGATCTTTCGATTTCGCGACCCAGTGTGGGGTAACATCGATCTTCCCAACAATGAATGTATGTGGGGAGAAAAGATTCCCAAGGCCTCTGCTACGATCTCCATAGGGTTCGTAACCGAAAAGTGGGTCCGGCGGAGCAGGATGGGCGAGCTTCCATTGAATAACGGGCGAGGATTACTCGCCGCGGTAACGGCATGGCGAGGATTGACTGGATAGCTGACCTCCCCATCCGCCATTTCTGCGACTAATTGCCAGGAACGAGCAAGATCGATTCATCGTCGGATCGATGACCGTTCGATATAGCCGAGGAAGAATGCCCTTCTGTGCCACGTCGGGAGGAAACCCGCCCGGCCGGCCCGGTCGGTCATCCTCCACCGAAGAAGGAAACCACGGATTTCGTCCTCCCAACGACAATACCGTCGGTATATGAGAAATCTGTACCTCGCAATGGCAGCGACGTATCCCCATGCTGTAGCAATTTGCTTCCCCCCGCGCCCAACCCCAACCAGATCGAAGTGAGTTGCGCCTACACTCTAGCTAGTACATACTCCACTGCATTGGGGCCAGCAGGGGATTCCGTACCAATTTGAATCGGCTTTCTCCGACTCCTTCATTACGATGAGTTGCTGGATCGTAAGCATTCTCTCCGGAGCGATGCGTGGGATTCACCCACCGGGACCGGCGACCCTAATAAGGCCTCTCATCGGATGAAGGAGGAACGGCGGGGTCTATCCAGCCCTAGGGGACTGACATGGGTGTGTTTCCAAAGGGTGAGTGAGAAAGGGTGGGGCTCCTAGTTGGATAGATAGAGAGAGATCCGTGCGACCAATGAATGCTCCGGCGAATCATCATAAATCTCGCACAATCATTCAAATCCGTTTCGTACGATATGAGAAGTGAGCCCAAAGTGTTCTAAGATTCCACACCGGCGAGGATCGATATAGAGGTAGGGACGATGGCGGGCGGCTGGAATCGTAAACCCACCGGGATCCATTGCATAGAGCATGCATTTATGGCCCATGCTGCACCTCTGCAACTTGCCATACATACGTAGTACGAGGGGTGGGGTGGGCGCAGTCGACTGCATCGTCAATCGTTGCAATGGTGCAGCGGCCGGTCCCGGTCGATGACCCGAATCAGCTACTGATGACTGTGGGGCGTGGAGAAAGAAGTCTCCGTGACTACAGGATCAGTGATGCCATGAACCCTGGCTTCTCTCGCTGGCGTAAAAACATCTCTTTCCATATCCTTGGAAACTACCCATAGGGGTTTCCCTGTTTTCCGTGCATGAATCTTAGTAATGCAGTCGCGAAGTTTCAATATCTCTTCCGCCTCCATCAGACGTTCCCCCGCTTGTCCTTCATAGAAAGAGCTAGCAGGTTGGTGAATCATAACCCTGGCGTGGGGTAGCGCCATACGTCTAGTGATCTCGCCCCCGGTTGATATGGAAGGTCCCATTGAAGCGGCCAATCCCACGCGAATGGTATGCACGTCCGGTACCGCGGATTGCATGGTATCATAGACAGATATTCCTGCTGAGACCGCCCCGCCCGGAGGATTTGTATATGAATGAGTATCCTGACTTCGGTTCTCCCCGTTTGGGTGCGTCGTAATACGAATAGGTTGATTTGCAGTTTCGTCATCCATGTGCTGTCCCGAAGATGGCAATCTCTCTCGGTAAGGTCGGTTGGTTGGGATGGGCTGACAATGGACGGGACAGCTTATCCTCCCCCGGAACCGTACGAGCACCTTTGAATGCATACGGCTCGAGCGGTTGGTCCGTGAGGTAAGTTCGGGGTGGTATTCTTTGAGCTACCGGTCCGAGCAAAACCTTATATTAACTACAGCCGGCGCGAGAGCCCACCCGTCACGTCACCCGCCTCTCTCGTCTTCCCACTCCTACCACTATCAGTTCAAGCCCGTACCCGGGCCGAAGTCACCACTGTTTGGCCCTAATTCTTCCGGATTTCCCGAACTATCCGTTAGCTGATGCATTGTCCAATACCTGACGAGTCTCACCGCAGCAGAATCCTCGTGCTTCGGAATAGATTTCGAGTAGGATCCGTGGGTTCATGCTCCGCCTCAGGGATACAAGCCGATCGTTGCCTGCGCATACGGAGCACGTTGGTTCAATGTCATTTCCCCATTCCATGCCGCCCCTTCTTCCGGCTCCGCAAGTCATGCCTGGGTGACGACTTAGCAACGAGTTCTCAGTCCTCTCGGTTCGGTCAGCGGGTGGGGTTCCATGCCGGAATTCCGACGAACGAAGCCTGGATGCTCCATTGGCCTGAGCTGACCATGGGTTCTCACGATCGACAGATCCCCTCCGTGCCACGCGTCTTCTTCCTCCGCGCGGGGTCTCCTCGCGCTTCCAATAATTGATCATGCAGTCAGTCTTGAGTGAGGTGAAAGCATTTCGATCGGGAGAAATAACGGGACGACTCCGTCGAACCGAGTATTTCGAGCAAATCGCACTGTGTGTCAATCCGAACCATATCTTCCTCTCCGGAGATTCGAAAGGAGACTTTCGGGACACCAATCGGCGTTTCTCTTGGAGGACTCAGCGTTATGTCTCCCTGGGCTGAAGGCGGCGTATCCTGCGGGGCAAAAACCATTGCATGCACGACGAGTCTCAGGTCCTGTTTCAATGCTCTCCGACCGAGCCGCCTCAGGTCGGTGTTTCGGCGGGGTGGATGATCGATCAACCACCCCCTAGCCTTTCCAGCGGCGCCAGTGGGGTGTCGTTCCCGCCCCCCACCCCGCTCAAGCGGACTATCCGCCACGCCACCGACCGCGGCGCCTACCATACATAACATAGTTGGTGCCTTCCTTGGCACGAACGACGCAAATTCTCTGTCATTGCCCCGGCCGATTGACGACTCAATAACTACCACCGAAATATCCGCTTTCCCTGCCTTTCGGGTTTCCCATGGGCACAGTTGATGGTACTGGTATTCCCATTGCTACGTCGGATCAATGGGTGCTAAACTATTTGTGCCCACCCGCAAAGGAACAAGGGGATTTGCTCATTCGACGGTAGGAGGATAGAGGTCCAGAGAACTGCCGCCGGGTTTCGATCCCTGTGGGTGAGTAACTCGGATAGAGATTGGTCACGCTGCGGCACAGTACCACCTATAATCCAACGTGAGAAAGTCACGCAGTGCCCACCCCCCTCCCGAGAAAGGGGTATATGCACGGGTTTGCCCTGGTATCGCGCCCACACCGTCGTATCAAATGATCCTGGTCGTTCGCCCCCCGTACATCTAATGCATACGGCGCCAGTTTCTGGTTGGGCTGGTCCGATGGCCCCGTATGAATTAGCTGTTTCTGATCCATCCGATCCTGCGCTCGATCCCATGCGGAGACAAGGCATGTCCGTTATACCTCCTATGACCCGCCCAGGAGTAACGGAACCATGGAGTGGTTGGAGCATCGCGGGGGAAACCGTCACTAATGCGGGTATTCGGAGTTACGAAGGCGTGGCTACTGCGCATACCGTGCCACCCGGCTCGCCATTCTTAGCAGCTATCTGGCACCGGGTATATCGGGATTCGGAAATATCCAGCGACGAGCGTACGGGAACATCTGCTCCGGATTCGCCTAAGATTTCCGGGGTTCATCCATCTCTCCCAGGAGTACTCTGTTTCGGATTTGGAGCATTTCACGTCACGGGTTTGCTCGGTCCTGGAATATGGGTGTCTGATCCCTATGGGCTGACTGGGCGGGTAGAACCCGTAGCTCCGGCATGGGGAGCTGCGGGTTTCGATCCTTTCGTCCCAGGAGGGATAGCTTCCCATCACATCGCGGCAGGTATTTTGGGTATATTGGCCGGTCCATTTCACCCCAGTGCTCGTCCCCCTCAACGATCACACAAATTATTACGCATGGGTAATGTGGAAACCGTTTCACCCAGCAGTATCGCCGCCGTGCCTCCCGCAGCCCTCATTGTTGCTGGAACCATGTGGTATGGCTCCGCGACCACTCCAGTGGAACCATTCGGCCCTACTCGTTACCAGTGGGACCAGGGATTCTATCAGCAGGAAACAGATCGAAGGATTCGATCCGCCCGGGCTGGGAATACAGGGTTGCCTGAGGCTCGGTCCAAGACCCCAGAGAAATCAGCTTCTCATGATTACATTGGCAGTAATCCGGCTAAGGGGGGATTATCCAGAGCGGGCGCGATGGACAGTGGAGACGGAATAGCTGTTGGTCGGTTGGGTCACGCCGTCCTTAGGGACAAGGAAGGACACGAGCCCTTTGTACGTCGTATGCCCACCTCCCTTGAAACATCCCCCGTGGTTTCGGTGGATGAGGAAGGAATTGCGAGAGCCGATGTTCCCTCCAGGAGGGCAGAATCCAAGTACAGTGCTGAACAAGTAGGTGTAACCGTCGAGTTTTTTGGCGGTGAACCCGACGGAGTTAGCTTCAGTGATCCCGCCACGGCAAAGAAACATGCCAGACGTGCTCAATCAGGCGAGATTCCCGAATCTGACCGCGCTACCTCAAAGCCTGACGGTGTTCCTCGTAGCAGCCCGAGAGGTCGGTCCACTCCTGGTCACGCTACATTCGCCCTCCTTTTCTCTTCCGGACACATCCGGCACGGTGCCAGGACCCTGTTCAGAGATGTTTTTGCTGGTACTGATCCCGATCTAGATGCTCAAGCTGAACCCGGAACGTCCCAGAAATCAGGGGACCCAACTACGAAGAGACAAGCGATATTACGAGATCAATCCGACACGGCAACCGTTCAACATCTACCTCGATTGCCGACGCCGCCCGTCCTTCGTGCGAAGCAAGCTCGATATAGGTATGTTGGGCTACACCCCAGACGGATAGTGCGAAAGCTATTCCCACTGCGTATGTACGATGCTGTTTCTCCGGCGGATAGCGCGAGAGCTACCCCCCCCATACCTGCTCACTGTATACAATAATAGGGCCCACGGAAGCATCGGTCCATACATCCCTGCCGGTGAGTACTTTGGGAATAATCCCCCTCGCTATCTCCCTCCGGGACCCGCCTAGGATCCAGAGCGGGAAATAACTGTTGGTCCAAACAAGGCGGGCAGATAACGGTAACAACAACAAATGACCCTCCCCCAGCCCACGGGAGGGTCGTCGGTCGTTCAGACAGGCTTACTAATCTCCATGCTCCCCGGAAGGATCTCTAGGTTCTTCAGAGGGTGGTTGCCCGAAAGCGGTGTACAGAGCGTGACCAGTGGAGCTCACGGGTGAGCGAGGTATGGAGGTGGCGACCGGAATTGCAGTTTCCGTTGTAAGGTAGTCCCAAAATGATTCGTTCCCTGTCTCAGCATGATAGTACACAAAGCTAATAAGTCCCGACAGATGTAATGAGTTTCACGGCCACACGGACCAATAGTCAAACAAATCCCAGGATCGAGCCGAGACGGACTGGTGTGGGAAATTTATTGAAACCCCCGAATTCGGAGCACGGCAGAGCGGCTCCCGGGTGGGGAACCACACCCGTCATGGGTGTCGCGATGGCGCTACCCGCGGTCCCCTCAGCCATTATTTCGGAAACCCATAACCCCCCCGTTCCGGCGGATGGAGTCCCCGTGAGTCGGTGACAAGCGAGATATCCGAACGAAAGGGATCTTATCACCCACCCCCCCCTCGAAGAAACGTTTGAATACCGGCGGAGGATAATGGAATCGCGGAGCGAATGATTGGGGTACGTGAGGGGAGGTATAGTTCGTCCATTCAGTAGTGTACAAGCGCCCGGCAGGCAGATGACCGGGCCGGCAGCTCAATCGCGCGACTCTCCTACGACAGGATATTCGGAATATGGGCGTGCGGCTTGTCTACAACCATTGATGGTACGAGGTCATTCGTCACCCACCCCTCCGCAGTAGGGTGATACTGCCCTGCCGGACATCACTGAAACAGCTGTTAGCATCCGGAGCGCAAGGTTTCTCGAACGAAGCATCCAACGACGCGACGAGGGGATCGAAACCACGGCCAATTGCATATCCATCACAGCCTCGTGGCCCACCCCAGTCATCTGACTCCCCGATAAAGGAATGTGTTTGTTGGCGCCAACCCGCAGCAACTCGTCCACCGCAATCACCATATTCATGCCCGCCGGCGAGGCTCCCTAGCATATTTGATCGAGTCGGCGACACCGTAGAAGCTTATTACCCACTGCGCCTCCACTGGAGAGGGCCCACCGGAGTATAGTAGAGACCCGAGGCTGAATACCCACCGGGTCGTTTACGGGATAATCCCTACCCTGCGCCCATGGATAGGCACGTTCGTAGGGCCGCGGGAATAAGGGATAAGATTGTCCAAGAAGCCAGTGATCCTTCGAAGGCCAACCCGGAGATAGGGCGGTTTAGTATCAGCATTGTCAGAAGCGTCGAACGAAGGAAGGGAGATGCACTGTCAAATCTCAAATATCAAAACTCATTGGTATTCCGAAAGTGCGTTCGCCATCCAACGGCGGGCGGACTGGGGGCATATCCCTTCCGCCGCGTATCCGCTCAAGCCGTATGAAGGGAAATTACCATGCACGGCCCCGGGAGGGGGTCGCCGAAAGTTGGTGCACCCATCTCGATAGAGTATACGATCGGTCTGAGGAGCGTCCGGAAATTCAGGCGATTGCGGATGATACTACTAGCAAACACGCCCCGCCTCACGTCAACACACCCCACCGTTTGGGGGGAATTACTCTGACCCGTCCCTCAGTACAAGTAGCCACTGGTTTCGCCACGACCTCTCACCATCGTCCGACCGCCACAGAAGCTCTTGGCCCCGTTCGATACATGATGACTGAAGTCAACTTTGGTTGGTTGGTCCGATCAGTTCATCGACGGCCGGCAAGTACGATGGTTTCGACGATGATTCCGCACGCACCCCGCGTTTATCCCACGGGCGGATCTAAGAAACCCCGTGAATCAACCTGGGTCACAGGCGTGGTTCCGGCTGCACCAACCGTATCCCCTGGTGTGACCGGCTATCCCTCACCTCGGGATCAAATCGGTCATCGGGCCGTCAAAATCGTGACCGGTGTACCCGAAGCCATCCCTGTCATAGGATCTCCTTCGGTCGAGTCGCCACGCGGGAGTGTCAGTGTAGGTCAATCCACATCGACCCGTTTTCACAGTTCACACACCTTTGCATCACCTCCCCTCACCGCCGCGTTCATGCCAATGCACTCTCCGACAATTCGTAAGCAAGGTATCCCAGGTCCTTCACGAGCGGATGACCCATAACGCGACCGACCATCGATAATAAAGATAAAAATGAATACTCCGCAAGACCTCCCGCGATTCCCGATTGTTCCACAGCCGTGGATACTTCCCCCGAGCAACGAATAACCCATGGATAAGGAAAAGATCTGTCTCGAAGTCTTTTGGACCCGTTCGGGCCGGCGAGAAATGCTCGGCAATAGATCCTCCATGGATGGAGGATGGATTACGGGAGCGTGTGACCCGAACCCTTAAATCGGCTTTACGGATACTCCATAAAATCCGTCGCATTGACATTCGAATATGGAGACGCGTTTCCACCCCGATCCCGCCCTTATCCCCCCATCAGGGAGTGGAAACTCGGGGCAAGAATCTTGTTGGCTTGAAAAAGAGAGTCGTCTCCACGATCGAATTATCTAGGCTCCGCTAGATCCGGCGTGCTAGATGGAGTGTACAATCCATCCCGCTAGCGCGCGCGATGGTAAAGGCGTTTAGACGCGATGATGAGATGCATCCACTCCCTATGCACCTCTTACTGAACTGGTATCCGGAGTGAGAGACGGATCCGAGGAAACGGTTGGGCCGGAATACGAACGAGTGAAGACCAATTACGTCCCGAGGCCCGGGAGTTTCGGAAAGTGACTGATGGGAGATAAGACTGTCCACAAAGCGAGACGCCCGGTTCTCAAAGCCCACTCGGATCATGAGCATTTGACTAACTACGCTACGGGGGAGGAGGTTCCGACACCGGGGGGTTCGTAGATGGAAAGGAACATTGGGGATTATTCGACGTTTCTTTTCTCCCGGACGGGGGGTCATTCCAGCTCTTGCTTGAGCCGGACGAGCAAAATATCTCACGCCCGATTCCACGGGGGAAGAGACGGATCAAGCATCTGCCCATCCCAATAACAAAGAAACCTGACTCGAGTGATCCTGTACCAAGGGCTAGACCGGCCAAAGGCATGGGGCACAATCATCACGGAGAACCCGCTCGGCCTAACGATCCCTCACATACTTCCCCAGTAGTCATCTCGGGTACCATCGCATGCATCACGGGCTCGGCGGTCCCGGAGCCATCCATGATCGGGGAACCCGCGAATCCATTTGCAACTCCCTCGGAAACACTGCCCGAACGGCATCCCCCTCCGGTACCCCAAACACCCCGTACAGTGCCTAATAAATCATCGGGAGTTCCCCCAATGGCTGCAGTACCCGCGGGACCATTGATAGTACCTTTCTTGGAAAACGTGAATAGATCTCAGAATCCGTTCCGTCGCCCAGTAGCTACAACAGTTTCTCCAATTGGTACTGCGGTAGCTCCTCGGTTGGGTATCGGGGCAGCCTTACCTATCGACCAATCCCCGACTCTAGGCCCGACCCGAAATTCATCATTAATATCAATTCCTACTCGCTCGGCCGCCCCCGTCCAGTAACGTACCTTCTGCCGATATCCATAGCCCGTTCCGAGGGTATTCGCCGTTCGCCCCGGCACAAGAGCTCTGTACATCAGTTTCATTACCCGTGATGACGATACGGGGGAGGGAATATCGAGAATCACAAAGGGGATCGAAGTGACCCACCCCCGCCCGTCCGGGCGATCGTGCAACGGATCCTGGTCACTCATTTCACCCCTCCTTATTGCGATCTGACACTTCTATGCGCCGCGCCGCCGGATCGTCCCCTGAGGTGAGGAGGTACCGATGGAGGATACACGCACGTGACTGCCCACCCATCGAACCCTCGCATTTCTTTTGTCCACCCCTCCCATATTGATCTGCTCGGCGGATCATTGGTGTCCCCCACGATCAGTCTTACCGGAGAAATAACTTCTGCTCTAGCAAGCACAGCGGGTCCGTCCATAAATCATGTGCATCGGCATCTCCGATCCGATATATTCAGTTTTATAGATTACCTGCCACGATCGTGCGTGGGTGCGATCGCGGAATTGCCGGTGGCGAGCGGAGCGGCCCGCCCAATTGATAGGAGGTCGACGCGGTTGATGAACATGGTAATACGGTGTATCGAATCACCCGTTTTTCATCCGTCCCGCCATCGAATATTCGGCGGATGGAAAGAAAGTATGCGCAGTCTGAATCCGGTCTCTCATGCATACTTTTTTCCATGGGTACTTGCGTTGATACTACTGCGCGGAAAAGGGCTGAAAAGGTTCGCTGAGTCTCGAGAGGCTTCATAAGTTGCCTCTCCAGGGGTGGGACTTCCATCGGTCCGTGCCTCGGGCGGAGGCATCTCTTTCATAATCCCCCCACTGTGGCTCTCGAGACGGTGGATACTATAATTCGCGTTTCGTATAGGCATGGATACGGCATCCGGCGGAGGGCTTCCCTTTTGGTACTCCACCATATTTCGTCTACGATATCCACAACCCCCCTCAACCCTCGATCCAGTACTGGAACGAATCTTTCTTGTGACGGTAGCTGCATGCTGTGCGGGATAAATTATTCCAATGGAGGATGGTGGTACAGTGTCTCGGGCAGCTACCTTCCCGGGCCCGACAATAGGGATATGTGCCTCTTGTGCCGCGGAAGGATGAGCTGTAAGCGCGATTTCTTTCAGATTCATCGAAGTCTCATGTACCGATTCCCGGACACCCGCAATCGCGGGATACTCGTGGTTTATTCTCTCCGGGGATCCCGCAGGGGTTGTGCACGCTCCTTCCGATTCTCCAGGCGGTGCTCTGCGCATAGCGATCCCAAGGGTACTGGCTTGACCGATCTTGGGTGGTGGTATAATAGAACGACTATGACAGGGACGCTCATTGTCGACTTTGGGTTCGATGCACCTCCGGTACGCGGGTCCCACGGGTAGCTGTGTCTCGTCCGTGTCATCACCATTCACGATTGCGTCGCGTCCCCCTTCTCCGACCGATCTGTATGCATCTCTTCTTAGGGGGTCTACATCCATTGTGGGGCATAGGGGTTATGTCGCGCGCAAGACCTAACACCACACCGCCTCCGCGAATGGCTCTCAATGCTGTATCTCGCCCCGGGCCCGGACCGGTTATCACAACTTCGGCCCGTTTTACACCCTGATCAATCAACGCACGAATAGCATTCTCCGCTGCAGTCTGAGCAGCGAATGCTGTACCCTTTCTGGCACCCCCGAATCCGCAGGCACCAGCGGGGAACCGGGGGACCACTTGTCCTCTTGCATCCGCGACGGTGGCAATGGTATTATTAAGACTTGCCCGAGTGTGGGTAACTCCCTTGGGTATCCTTCTACGTTTACTCCCGCGCGTACCACCAATCCTTTTCGTGATTGATTTCTCTCCCTTGCTCGTATTCATTCCGATGCGCGGGTGCAGGAGTGATTGCCGGAATGGGTCCGGAGCAACAAAACAATCGGTTCTTCCCCGTGAAAACGGCGTTGCTGCCCCTGCCTCCGCTTATGCTTCGGATCAGCGGGGCGAACTGCCAAGGTTCGCCTCCGTCTACGGATCGGTCGACGGTTGTCACGGGTCTTGCGAACAGAAGCACGGATTTTCATGTCTGTAGTCCTTATTCCGATACGGTCACTTACTAGTTGGAAGAATCTTTTGCTGATACGATATTGACTCTGGGTGGACCCACCTATAGAGAAGGAGGATGTTGCTCATTACTACATGACACGTCTGCCGCTCGTTATCCAGGTCCGGTGTCATCGGGCATCGAATATGCCCGTTGGTTTGCGGAATGTTGAGACTGATCGCCCACCGCCCGCTCCGGGTCACAAAATTGTACGTCCCTCGAAGCGTGCGTGGAAAACAGAGCTCGAGTCCGCGCTCTATCTCTTGGTGGTGCTCGTACGTCATTACGTCCGATCTGTCCCGGAGCGTGACTCGGAACCTGACGACGTGCGCCCATCATCTCATCCAGACAAGCTCGAGGCGTGGCATTGAGGGCGGGATAATTTAATAACTACTCCCTCCATTTCGGCCGAATTCCATCTCTTCGCCGGGAGGGAATTATACTCCCGGATCCGCACCCATGTTTATAGCGGTGTCAGTTTTCGTTCATAAGCCGTAAGGAGTATTTCCTTCCCACGCGCACGGAACGAATATGGGTCTCAATCGCCACACGTGACGCGGCGCCTCTCCCCCGATCCGCTTCTGCCGAGCTTCCCGATCCGTCGTGGTTCCACCGGGAGTTGGAGGAGTTGCCGTTCCTATTCCACCCGATACTTCAGGTATATCTTTATAACCGGGATATATCCTTAGGCCGGGCTTGCTTACACGCCTACGAGTGGTTATGCGTGCTTTCCTCGTTCTCCCCTGATATTTCGAAGTCGAAACCGGGAAACGGTTCGTGCCTTGTCGGTGCTCTCTGGGGTTGCCTGAGAAACCTTCCTCCACGAGGACTCTTCCGATGCTGATAGTGATATCAGTAGATGATACTCGAACTGTCTCCGCCCCCCTCGAGCTGGCGTTCCTAGGAGCGGTTGTCACATCGTCAATGGCGTCGTTGCCCATGGGAGGGGATTTATTCTGGTATAGATAGACATGTTCATTGTTACTCGGATCCGCCTGAGATATAGTACCCGCTGGGCGGCATGAAACACGAATCTTTGTTTGTCGCCCTACCCGCCCCGCCCGCTTTGATCGAGCCGCCTGTATAATCCGAGGAGGGGCAACTGAGGCCGACAGAACCGATTGGATCGTGCCGTTCCTGATTTCACCCATTGGAGACGGTTGGTTCTTCGTCCCTCATCCACGGTTCTGATGGCGGGTTTAAGCCCGGCGGATAGGGGATTCGCTGCGACCCCCTATCCGCCGGTTCGTACCGTCGTTACCGCGTCCAGGCCGCTTGCCCCCGCCCGCCCCGCTGCGATGGCTCTCGCTCAGCGGATCGGAATGAATAGTATAACACTACTCCGGCCCTGCGTGCGCTGCCGCAGCATGATACGATTCCTCATTCCTCGTAATACCTCAGGAGCCGACGGAACTGTTTTGGCGAAATGACATTCCCTTGATTCCCGAGCGACCGGGCCAAAGACCCGAGTTCCCTTGGGACTTCCCTCCCTATCGATGGCGACCGCTGCGTTGTCGTCGGATCGTACTGCCGCCCCATTATCACGGTTCAGACCCTTGCGGGTACGCGCGATCACGGCCCTAACTAGCTCTGACTTCCTGGGAGGCATATTTGGTGCTGCTTCTTTGGCCGCGGCTATAACCGTGTCACCAACACCCGCGTATCCGCGGTTACTAGCTCCTGGAGCTCGAGCACACATCGATTTCCTAGCTCCACTATTGTCCGCCGCGTTCGAATAAGTTTGGGGCCGAATCGTTTTCTCTGTCAAGGATCGTATTTGCCCCCAGCCAGGGGGTGGCCAGGGATTCGCCTCAGTTCTCCCTGTTTCTCTCGCGCGAGAGCCGGGATGCGCTGGTGGTTCGGCGGGGTCGGATATGCCCAATGCTTACCCGTGTATGACTTGACCATACCATGGGTACCCTTTAGTCGATGCTGGAGCTTTCACCCGTTGGTCGGTCGGATAGTCGTTCGCGGGTCGTTCCGCATCTCAGCGGGTACGGTTATGAGGCGGGTCCGTATGGGCGTCTTGTATGCAGCGACTCCCATAGCCGCTCCGGCAATGGATTCTGATACTCCGCCTGTCTCATGAAGTGCTCTGCCCGGTTTGGCGACGGATACCCGATATTCCGTGGACCCTTTTCCTGAACCCATACGTGTTTCCGCGGGTCTCGCGGTGATAGGTTTGTCGGGGAATAAACGTATCCACACCTTTCCGCCGCGGCGGGCGTGACGAGTGATCGCGCGTCGCCCTGCTTCTATCTGCCTGGAGGTTATCCAGGCGGGCTCGAGCGCCTGAAGGCCGAACCTGCCGAAACAGATACGATTACCGCGGGTAGATATTCCTTTCATCCTCCCGCGATGCTGCTTACGAAACCTGGTTCTTTCCGGGTCATGGTCGGTGACTCGATGCTCCGTCTCTGCTTCGGAATCGGACACGAGGGTTTAGCCTCATCCGGCTCCTCGTGAATGATAAGATGCTGCTGTGTAGAATGATACTTGGTACTCAGGAAATCGGTATTATACCCCAACTCAACAAAAATGCGCGAATGAACCGGAATTGGATTGAATGGCGAAAGTCCGAGAGAGAGAGGGATTTAAATCCGTTTCAATATCTATTGGCACCTCGGGAGACACGACACTATGCCGGTCGGTCCTTATGCAACTAAAACAGGATTTAGAAGCAGGCAATACTTCTTCTTCGCGGGCGGACGTGCGCTCTTTTGAGACCGACAGACCCCTCCACGCGGACGAGCCGCGCCGGCAAGCAAGTTGTTGCCCCCGCCGTTCGTTCCGAAAATGTGTCTACCCCCATTCCCCGCGTTTAGTTTCGCCATCCCGTTCGATAGGCGGCAGATATTTCACCTTCCTCCTCCGCCCGCGAGTCCCGTCGTTCCCACAGCTTCCGTCCGGGCTTCCGGTCGGGCCGTTTCTCTGCAGCGGGGCCTTCCATCCGTTCCCTTTCCCGTTCGATGGAGCCAGCCCCGCTGGTACTCGTCGGCTCAAGGCTTATTTTCGGCGGGATCCCTCGGTACTTACACCGATCAATTCCATGCGTGATTGCGCTGCTTCTCGAGAGGTCATTCCTCTGCAACCATACGTTATGCCAGGGATACTCGATGATTCCGCTTTCGTCATTAGCAGCAAAGCGACCCTTCGCTTCACGAATCGAAATTGATTTTCTGTTGGAGGAAGAGCCTTCCCAGCCAGGATGAAATCATGGTTGGTTTGATGGGATCACGGCGGTACGAGGCAGTGAGTTAGTTGGGTTCCGGCGCGAACCGGCATCATCGAATCTCCGGCCCCTCCTCACCGGCCCAAGGGGCTTCGATTGAAACGAGTCGCGCGCTAAGCGTGGCGACTTTTGTAAGACGATGTTGTTCTGCAAAGGGATTCCAATTCTGTGTCCAACCCACGGGTCTACACTGTATCTCCCCTGGATGAAGGTTGTTTATATCACCGCTGGAAGAGAGCGACTCAATACCTTCCGATACTTCATTAGTAATTCCTTACGTTGTTCATGGATCGGAGTAGAAGGTTCCGCATTCTCACCCATTCCTCAAAATCCGGACTTTTGTTCCCGATACTCCGTAAACAGTTTGGGCTGGATAGTAACGATAATCAATTTGGGCCCGTGAGGTTTGCGGAGGGACCCTGCCTTCCCTGGCCCATTCGACACGAGCAATCTCGGCTCCATTTGGACGTCCTGCAATCTGTGTTTTAATGCCCTTCCGGCCACTCTTCCTCGCGGGCTCAATGGCTTTTTTCGTGGTTCTTCTGAATGCGACTCGGTTCCCTGGTTGTGAGGCCATATATTTCGCGGGTGTATTTGGTTCTCCGTAAGGTCCCGATGTTTCAGCCGAAGCGATATGAACTCTCCCGATCCGGCTATCCGACAGGTTTTGTTGCACATTCATCCTTGATTGCTCGATCCCCCGACCGTGGCTCCTAATCAGTACGGCTGGAGGTCCCGCGTGTGTTTCTACCGAGGGCAAGTCGGTTTTTCGCCTAATTACGACACGTTCAATACCCTCTGCGCCACTATTCCCCCCTGAACCGGCGGGGTTCCACACACGCTGCCCGTGCACGTAAGCGTCAGTGCAATCACGTACTTGTTTATCCTCCTGAACGTACTGAGAATAGATCCTCGGTCGTGCGGACCAATTAGGATGATGATTTTTGGCTATGCCAAGTCGGGAACCGAGTGGATTGGTCTTCCGTCCCGTGCGCTTCCTCCCCGATCAGACTACTAACGCCGTATCGCCCGGTTCTCCCAATCAATACGTCTTTGCTACGCGTGCCCTTGTCTTACTACGATAGTTGCGTGGCGGGTATGCTTACGCATCGGATAAGCCCGTCCCTTGGCCCTAGGTCGGAGCCTCTTATAAGAGGTTCCCTTACCCGCTTCAGCACCGCCTACGAATGGTTCAGCTTTGCTCAGGCCCAATCGACTAGCATTCGCAGCTGCTGATGGAATTAATCGTGGAACGGGATCACATGCTCGATGGGGCGTAAATTCCGGTATCGTGGGTGCTTGTTCATGCGGACGATAACGAGTTTGATCAACCGCCCTGCGTGTCTTACTAGCGGAGATACTGATATGCCTGGCCGGGGCTCGAACCTCAGGACTCGGCGGCAACCCCTCATTCCTCGTTACACGTTACCTCCCTACTTACAGGATTAGCGACGAGATTTTTTATCACTCCCCGCGTGCCCCCGAAAGGTTCGAGTGGGCGCAAATTCCCCCGGTCTGTGACCCACCATACGGTCTGCCACATAAGTGGGTAAGTGTTCTCGCCCATTGTGAACAGCGACTGTATGACCAATCGTGGTGGGCACAATGGCGGATGCACGGGACCAAGTTACCACCACCCCACCTCCTCCCCTCGCGCTAAGGCTCTCGATTTCCCCCGGCAAGCGATCGGCTACAAGAGGACCTTTTCTTTGTGAACGCGCCGTTTCGAACCACCCCTCGCTCATCTTCTTTCTCGGCGGCTAGTTCTACGACGACGGAGAATATAATTATCGCTATATCGGTCCATCCTACGGCTCCTCCTACCGAGCGCAGCGCGACCCCATGGGGTCAAAGGCTTTTTCCTACCGACTGGAGCTCTGCCCTCACCGCCCCCGTGTGGATGATCCACAGGGTTCATAACCACCCCCCGGACTCGGGGCCTACTGCCGGGCCAACGCTTGGATCCAGCTTTACCCGAAGCCCTATTCTTGGAATCGACATTGCCCGCCTGCCCCACGACTGCTGGACGGTTTTGGGGTATTGAACGAACCTCTCCGGGTGGCAATCTCGATGTAGCCGATTGACCTTCCTTTGCGACTGGCTTTGCCGGAGCACCTGCCGCTCTGGCTGATTGGCCCCCCTTCCCAGGTGCCACCTCGATGCCATGCATCACTGTGCCCAAAGGCATATGGGTCGAAGTGGACTGCCCCCATCCGCGGCGGGGGATGGGGATCCCTTCCCGAACCGCACGAGCCCCTCTCAGGGCATACAGCTCCGTAGATGCATGAAATCCTACCCATTCGGGCAATGAAATGAATTTGGCTAATTCAGTCAATGGGAATGGAGTGCCAAATCTTATTCGCCCGTCACACCCTCCTGTTTGGTCCACCATGGCATCATCATCCGGCCCGTGTTTCTAATGCGCGGCATCAGAATGAGTGACTTCAGTCAATTGCGTTCGTATATTCCTACGTATCGGACGGCTTAGGGGGCATACCTAACGATTGTTTCTCCGTCAGCACGTACTGCTGCCGTTGTCCAGCTCCGGAATTGCCTTTGACCGCCGAATCGAATGTGAATAATTTGCCCGCCGGGTTGGTTTCGGGGAACAAATCCCAGCCTTTCATACGCGCTTCGGGCGGTACGGTCTCCTCCGTATTGTCTTGTCCCTCAGGCCAATAACAAATGCGTAGCCTCATCACCCGCTACCGTCCCCCTTCAGTCATCTCCTTACGGGGTGATCCATCCCGGCGAACGCGGAGCAATTGGATTAGTGATGGATTTATGGGTTACGCTCCGAACCCAATCGGTAATTCCCGGCGACGTGAATTATTAATTCGAGCCGCACTCGGAGGTGGGGCATTTCCTACTGTGGTAGGGGCGCCCGGACCGGTCGGAATAGCATCTCCGACCCGGATCCCCTCGGGATGCGAGATATAACCCTTATCGCCGTCCCCATGATGCACGGGACTTATGTACGCACTACGATTGGGGTCGTATTCCACGGTGATGATCCTTCCGGGTACACCCCTCTTACTCCGTCGAGGATCAATGTGACGATACGGGCGTTTGTGGCCGCCCCCCCTATGCCGGCTAGTGACGATTCCGCGATTGTTACGCCCTCTTCGGGGGGTGAAGCCGGAGGTTAATCCCCTGTGGGGGTCGGATCGAACTGTATCCCCGGAATCTAGCACGGATCGGTTGCGTGTGCCCGGAGTACAGGCTCTGTATAAACGGATGGCCGTATTAGTGAAATACGTATTACGTTGTGTCACGAAACGAAACCATTCTGTTTGCCCGGGAACAGTGGAATGGGATGATTAAGTCGAAGCGTTGTGATCATTCGTTTGCGACGGACCCGGCGCCCCGTCACGGAACCTGCGGACCCTCTCGCCGCGCCGGCGGGGAGTCGGTGACTGTTAATGGCGACTATCCTCACGCGAGGGAACCGCTCAATCCGACGTTTCACTTCAGTCTTACTCGGATTCGGCTCAGCATTGGAACTGTATTGTTTCCTTTCCGGCAAACGAATGGCCTTGTCCGTGGACACCGGGTTCTCCACCCCCCCCATAATTCACCACTCCCTTCAAATCTCAGTCACTGAGTTCTCGTTCCGCCAGTACCGTGTGCCTACACCCCCACCTTCTTCTAGGGGTGACCGTAACAGATTCTATGAGTATTGCATAGCCCTCGGCCCAGCCGTCGATTAACGAGCAAGTTCATGGGCCTATTCTCACGTCACGGAGCTCTTTCTAGCCCCCACCCCCATCTCTAGCCGGAGGCGCACGCAAATCCAAAACAGCAGTGCGCGCAGTCGATCGAAGTGACGGATCGGCCCGGCCGGCGGATGGACGTATCAACCCACACAACCTTACGCCAGTCAAATGCTTCAGTATCGACGTAGCTGTGTCTCCCTCCAACGACCGGCGTGACAATTGGCATAGGTAAGATTGACGGGGCCACGGCGGCTACGCACTCACTATCCGAATGGGGATCGATGATACATGACGCGATAGATCGATCGGGGTGGGTCGGCTTCCGTGCTTAGTCCCGCCGGTGCGGTGTATGCTACCCGACCGGGACAACGATTCCGATGAGCCACGCGCCACGAGGGCGGGTGATACGACGCGCTGCGCACCGAACCATGTCCAATCGACCGGTAGTGGTTCTCGAGGGTGATAGCAGCGTGTCCCTCTCACCCTACCGCCATTCCCCCCGCGTGGCCTCGCCATGCGCGACCGCCGTCCGAGTGCAGATAATTCCACAAGGGGTGGGATCGCATTTGTGGGAGGTCATGTCAGGTTATTAGCCCCTCACGAATGGGAATGACGGAAATCGATCAGATGGGGACAGGTGACCCCAATGAATGTATGAGTTTACTGAGGCTAATACAAGAATTCTGACCGAACGAAACAAGGTCAGTCACCCTCGCCCCTGCGAGACTCGGTCGGGGCGGCCCGCTCCAGGAACGGAGGTTCCAGGGATGGGATCGAAGTGATCCGGAGAATGAGGTGGTTCGTTCCGGCGGAGCCCAAGCCATCCGAATCCAGTGTCGACCGAGCCCCCGTGCCATGGCTCGAATTACCAGCAGGAATCGTCGAGACTTCCGATAGGGATTACTCAGTTGACGATAGAATCTAGTCTTGTCATTTCCGTACGACGCACATGGTGCAGGAGGCGGCTCCTTGGTGGGGCGGCGGGATTCGAGCCGCTGGGTAATTGGGATAGCGAGTGGCTGGTCGACCGTCCGGCGGGCAGTTCTTGCTCACCAGCGAGCGATCCATTTGGATCGGCGCGGCGGGATGATGAGATGCATGACCCAGCGAGCGTCGCAACCGCCCGACGTCATCACACCGGTTTGTTCGAAGCCGATCCTCACCCAAACTCATTCATCCCAAGCATTGATACTTGCTTGCCTTTCGGGTCAATCACACTTTTGTTTGTTGCTGCGTATTGACCAAGAGGGCAGGGATGAGTATACTGTGGGTGAGTAAGG